GTAAGTAGTGCAGTGCGTAGTATAACACACTGGCACGGCACGGCACGGCACGGCACGGCACGGCACGGCACGGCACGGCACGGCAAAAAAAAAGCAATAACGGGTAATTCATAAATATTAATTATTTACCATTTTGAAAAAGGCTTAAAGCCAGGATAGTTCAATTGGTTAGAACATTAATTTCATGCTTTAAGAATGAGAATTCGACTTTCTCTCCCGGTTTTTTACATAAATAATATGATTGTTTATTATGTTTTAATTTTATTATCATCTAATGCCGCTAGTCTCAGGCGAGACAAATCAATACTTTTTTCTAGAAATACAATAGTAAACTTACTCTATTGTTCTTTTTTAGCTTTAAACATTTTAATATTAACCTCTTTTGATACAGGAATAGGTTTATATGGTGGTTCATTTAATGTTACATCTATAACACATGTTTTTCATATATTTATCTTTTTGATAAGTGCACTTATACTACAGCTAACTGCTTTTTATCCTAGAAAAATATGGATTAAAAATCCTATTCCATTTAAATCGATTGAAATAAATCATTTATTACACATTTACTTTAATTATTTACCAATTAGTGATGAAAATACAAATATCATGCAAAGCAGTAAAACAAAATTTAGAAATACTGTTAATGATATGATTAACAAAATGGGACAACAATTTAATATTGTTGAATACCCTTTGATATTATTATTTATAATTAGTGGAAGTATATTCTTAATATCTACTAGTGATATAGTTTCTATTTTTTTGTCTATAGAACTTCAGAGTTATGGCTTATATTTGCTTTCTACATTATATAGAGACTCTGAATTATCTACCTCAGCTGGTCTAACGTATTTTTTATTAGGAGGTTTATCTTCTTGTTTTATTTTGTTAGGTACAAGTTTACTTTACACAAACACAGGTTTAACTAATTTAGATGGATTTTATGTAATAACTAATTTGTTTAAAATAGAAAATAATTACTTAAACTTAAAAGATATTATTTATTTAGATAGAGACCTAAATATTTCTTTAATTATAATGTCAGTAGGATTTTTATTTAAAATCTCGGCTGCACCATTTCATTTTTGAAGTCCTGATGTATATGATGCTATACCTACAATAATTACAACTTTTGTTGCAATAATATCAAAAATATCTATATTGATCTTTTTATTTCAATTAGTACATTACACAAGTAACTTTCTACTTTCATCAAAATATAGTTGAACACTAAGTTTATTATTTAGTTCTTTTTTATCCTTAATTGTAGGAACAATTTTAGGTTTAACACAGTTTAGAATAAAAAAATTATTTGCATATAGTACTATTTCTCATTTAGGATTTATTTTACTAGCGTTAAGCATTAATAGTATAGAATCTATTCAAGCTTTTATTTTTTATTTAAGTCAATATACAATATCTAACTTAAACGCTTTTATATTGTTAATTGTTATTGGTATAACATTATATCCTTATGTTAATGATGGTGCTTTAAAAAAACATTATCTACTAGATAAAATTAATTCACCTATACAATTAATAAGTCAGATAAAAGGTTATTTTTACATTAACCCTTTTCTAGCTTTAAGTTTAGCTATAACATTATTTTCTTTAGTTGGTATACCACCCCTTATAGGATTTTTTGCTAAACAGATGGTATTATCTGCTGCTCTTGATAGTGGTTATTATATTACAAGTATAATTGCCATATTGACAAGTGTTGTAAGTGCCGTATACTATTTAAATATTATAAAACAAATATTTTTTGTAAAACCTGAATATAAATTAAACCCAATTTTTAAAAACATTAGTTTTAACATAAATAATCATAATTTATATTCAATATCAAGACCTTTAGATTTGTCTGAATATAAAGTTAATATTTATAACGTAGTTTTATCAAGTTTTTTAACTATTACAATTTCTACTATAACTTTTATATTATTGTTATTTATATTAACACCTCAAGAATGATTAAGTATAGCTGCTACCGCAGCACTAATAATGTTTAATCTTTAAATGTCTAGTACAATATTTTTATTTGTTTTTATACCTATCTTAGGATTTATATTAATAGCAGTTAATTTGATATTTGCTACTAAAAATCCTTATCAAGAAAAAGATAGTGCATTTGAGTGTGGATTTCATTCATTTTTGGGACAAAATAGAACACAATTTAGCATTTCCTTTTTTATATTTGCATTGCTGTTTCTTTTATTTGATTTAGAAATTTTATTAGTATATCCTTATATTGTGAGTGCATATAATAATAGTGTAATTGGTTTAATTTTTATGCTAATTTTTTTTATTGTTTTAACTTTAGGTTTTGTATTTGAATTAGGTAAAAAAGCACTTAATATTGATAGTCGTCAAATATCCAGTCTAAATAATTAATATTACTAATTACCATGAACTATTCTAAAATAAATACAATACATAAATATATACAAAAATTAATTAAATTAATTCGTCATCTGCACTGTATGCTTGTCTCGCTCTTTTTGCATTGCAATTGCACTACTTCGTACGTTAAACAGATCTGTTTATATATTTTTTTTTAACATTATTGTTATATATTTTATAAATGTTTATGTATAATTTTGTCAATATATACAACCATGACGGATAAAAATGATCAGTTCCATTTTGAACATAATACAGCGTAGCACTACTACGCTGTTTAACAGTGATTAGAGGGTACCTAATAAAAAGCGGTAAAGATATTCCCCTTAATTACATTTTTAATATGTCTTAAAACATATATATTAATGATTTAATTAATAAAATTGTTTTTCATCTTTTATTACTAAATAATAAAAAAAAACTGTTTTGCAGACCCAGACCAAAAAATGGTTTTAAATTTACAGATAAAACCTAAATTTATATTTGCTTTGCAGAACATGTCATTAAATATGAAAATATTATAAAAATAACAGTATATAAATATTTATATCGTTTATAAGACAAATAATTAATAATAAAAAAATATAAACACGATATAACTGTAGAATAATAAAATTAATGCAATGCAAAAGATATAAAATATTATATATATTTTATAACATATTGCTTTTATTTAATAATATTAATTAGATATGCAGTTAAACTGTACAGCTTAAGCAGAGCATTACTTCGTACTGCATTATAAAAATAAAATGATTATTTAATATATTGTATATATATACATAAAAAATTAAGGTATATTTATACCGTACATATTTGTATTTATTTAAATTACTTTGTTTATTTGTATATAATAAAGTAATTAATAAAAAAAAATAATAACATATTATCTGTATGTTAATCATTCAGTTGTTTAATTTAATTAATAGATAATTTTTCTATCTAACTCTCTTTACATCTTTAAAGCGTTATTACTAATAATAATCTACCACTACCACTACCACTACCACTACCATTACAACGTATTATATATACATGTGTTTTAGTTTGTTTAATCAATTATTATTGTTGCACGTTTCACGTTCCACACTTACCAATACAGCTACGCAATATATAAAGTAGTTTATTTTAATAGCATTACTATATTTAATACAGTAAATAATAAGTTTATTTTACTTAATCATATATTTAGATATAAATATTTTGTTAAAAACCGCGTTGCTTTATTTTGTCATTATTTACAGTTATATTTATTAAAAAAATGAATTTATCATTGATTCTTTTTTTAATAGGTATACTTGGATTTGTGTTAAATAAGAAAAATATAATACTAATGCTTATTTCTATAGAAATAATGCTTTTATCTATTACGTTTATGATATTGATATATTCACTTAGCTTTGATGATATTTTAGGTCAAACGTATGCTCTATATATTATATCCATAGCTGGTGCAGAATCAGCTATTGGTTTAGGTATATTAGTTGCATTTTATAGATTAAGAGGAAGTATTTCAGTATAAAACGCGTAAGTGTATCTAGCTGTAATAGTTTTACCTATATTAGGATCAATAATATCTGGCTTTTTAGGTAGAAATGTTGGTGTAAAAGGGGCACAAATAATAACATGTGTTTCTTTACTAATAAGTGTATTAATTGCAACAATTGCTTTTTTTGAAGTTGGTATAAATAATATACCTGTATATATTTTCTTATTTAAATGGATCGACTTAGAATTTTTAAATGTATTATGAGGATTTCAATTTGACTCGTTAACAGTTTCTATGTTAATACCTGTGTTAATAGTTTCAGCTTTAGTACATATGTATTCAATAGGATATATGAGTTATGATCCTTGGAGGCACGTTTTGGAAAACGTCCTATAAGGGATAAACTGTCAAACTCCGGGGACCTCCTAAAAGTTATGGTACCAAACTGCACACGAAAGTGTATAGCTGGCTGAATTAATTACTCAGGTAAGGTAATAAGCCATAAGATTAGTGAAAACTAAATGGACAATTGCGGATCTAAATCAGATTTAATTTAAAAATATTAATACTGTAAAAGAGCAATGAGTAGATGGCAGTTTATACTATAAAAAGTATATAAGGTTTACTCTAAATAATTTTTAAATAAATTATCAAATCAAAATCCTTTCTAAGCAATTAATTTTAATTATTAACAATTAATAATAGTATTAAGTACAATTTTTGTACACGACAATATCGTAAAATATAAATAAATGACCGGATTTTATTTATATTTTACTTTATATTATGGATTTGTATTTACAGATCAAGATCTATTGAGTACAATACATAAAGATAAAATTAAATTTAAGAGTTAAAAAAACTATTTATTCATTTAGATCATTTGTTATTTTTAAAAGTGCACTGCGTTACTTTCTACTTCGTACTCGTACTGCAAGCAAGCAACAAAAAACAAGTAAGTTACATTAAAACAAATAATAAATATAAAAGCATATATGATCTAATCTATCCCTTTTTTGTCTATGTAAAAACTGCACATAAGCTAAAAATTAAATACCTCTAATTAATCATGATACTTACTAAGGTAAGTACTTTGTATCACTAGTTACAAAATAGTATATGGTGTACAGGAATGAAACAGATATAAAGTTTATGACAAGTATAATATTTAAGTTAGGATTATAAAGTATATGTAAATATTCTAAAAAACTCTCTAAAAATGGTTAATATTATTAATATAATTAATTACATTTTTTTTTTTATTTTATGGTTATGCGGAACGATGCAACTTAGCATAGAAAGGTAAAATTATATGATTATTTTATTGATATAAAATTAATATTTAAATGATTTATGGTACAAATTAGAATCTAATTCAAAAGATAAAAAAAATACAAAAAATATTGATTACATGATAAATTTGATAGTATATGCATAACCAAAGATTTTTCAGTTATTTAAGTTTATTTACTTTTATGATGATTATTCTTGTAACAGCTAATAATTTTTTATTAATGTTTGTAGGATGAGAGGGTAGCCATAGAATATGCCCCATATGGTAAGTATACCTAACAATATTTTATATGTTTTTATCGTATCAAAAAAGATATTTTTTTTCTAATAAATTAAAATCAAAACAAAGAATAGGACCACACAATTTAGATGTAATATCTTTAATAGTAGGTTCTTTATTGAGTAAAACATTGTTGGAAAAAAGGCTAAAGGGTTTAACTATTAGAATAAATTTTGTAAAGTGTAGTAATAATGTGGAGTATTTGATAGGCTTTCATTTATTTTTAAGTATAAGAGGTTATTGTTATTTAAAAAAACCTAAATTGTCGAAAAATTTAAGTAAAGGCAATAAAGTATTATTTATACTTAACATTAATAGTTATAGTTTCTCTAATCTTATTTGGTTGTATAATATATTTTATAGAAAGAGTTTAAAAATAATACCACGTAATTTAGATATATATATAACACCTTTAGCATTAGCTACTTGATTTTTATCAGATATTGTATTAGATAAAAAATCTAATAAACATTCTATCTTTGATATTTGTTTAGAAGATTTAAATTATTTATCATATATTTTATATCTTAAATATAAGATAAATACAGTAACTGACTCTACTGGTAGTTTATATATTAAAAATACCTTTTTATTTGCCAGAATAATAAAGCCATGTTTATTACCTTCACTACACTACAAATTAAAAAGACCTGAAATTAAATTAAGTTTCAATTGTACTTAAGGTAATTTCTACCTTAAATAAAATCAAATACCAAGCTTTAAAGAGGTATTTAAAGTAATTTTTGATAGTATTAAGCAACAAAAACTTGCTCATTGCTGCGGTAGCGTAGCAGAAGATAGTTTCGTTTTATAAACACTTAAACCTTGCCAGCACTTGCAATCACTATCACTGCATTCATTGCACAAAAACGGTTAGTAGTGTAGTAGTTTATTTAAACTGTTTTTTGGATACCAGTACCAGTACCAGTACCAGCTGCTTTATTTTAATAAGAAAATACGTAATACAATAACAGTAAATAAGACTATTTACTTTATATCTTTAGCTATAAGCAACCATAAGCTTTTGTTTTAAAATAAAATTATTTATTCTCATATATAATGCATAATTAAATTATATTCTAAAATAAAAATAAAACTAGGCTAAAAGAGAAAAATACCAATGAGTTATATATAACAATTAGACAAAAAATTATAATATGGTCAGTATGAATATAAATATGTTATAATTAAATCTAATTATTTTATAAATATTTAGTCAGGTTAATTTTCCATAGTTAGTGATATTATATTTAATTAGTACAGAAAAACGTAGTGTTTACCTTAGCTTTATAAAAAAGCGGTGTTCTTACTACAAGAGAGTAAAATAAATTAGTAGAATAAATAGATTATAATCTTAGATATAAAAATATAAAAGTATTATATTTGGGGTTTTAATATATCACTAGCAACATCATTGAAAACGATCAAATTTAAATAGATCGTCGGTTATGTTTTTATTCGCGATCGACTAGTACAATGGTGGGTGCCTTAAATGGTGCTTAATGCATAGTCAAAATCTTTATATTTTATAATAAAATATACTAGGGCTTTATATAAAACCTAACAGGTATTAAAGTACAGGAGTTATTGTTGTGTTAAGTGCTGCTTAAAGCTTCGTAGCAGCCACTGATTACTTAAGGTTTGGTAGGTGTTTGTTCATATTTGTTGATAAGTTTTTGATTTACAAGAATAGCAGCAAATCAAAGTTCTATGTCTGCTTTTATAACAAATAGAGTAGGTGACTGCTTTTTAACTATAGGTATATTTGCTACATTATGATCATTTGGTAATATTGATTATACTACTGTGTTTTCTTTAGCTCCATTTGTTAGTGAAAATATAATTACAATAATTGGAATTTGCTTTTTAATTGGTGCTATGGCTAAAAGTGTGCGTTGTGGAGCCCTATTTCGAAATGGAGGAAAATCCTCTGGGTACTGACCTAATGTACCCCTGACAACGGAGTTAGGTAAAGGGGAAAGCCCGATACTGAACAGAGCATCTCCGATGAATAGAGAGGTTAGATCTAACCAGAAAGATCGAGTAACTCTCTTAGTCAAGATTCCTATGATTAAAGTTATACTACTTGAAGTCTATTTACCAGTTGTCTCAAGCCATGGACTCCAACACATCTGGGAAAGGTTGGGTGCAGCAATTCCACTTCTTGAACTTTTGGAAGTGGGTACGGTCTGTCTGTAAACGAACTGCATAAACAGTTTTAAAGTAAAGAGTAGACAATCTAACGGAATCCTAATTCGAAATATGGGAACTACAAGATTGCCTAAAGTCATAAATGACCAAGGTAACGGAGGAATCGTAGTACCTGTTTACTCAAGTATATACTGTCCAATGAAAATTGGAACAAAGGGAAGGATTCCAGATTTCAACCTTAGAATGTTATCCACTAATGCTGGGAGGCCAGTACAGATAAAATCTAACACTAGTGAGAAACTTCTAAAACTAGCGGAACATTGTAAGAAAAATCCTGATAAACCGGTAGGTATGGAAAAGATCTATAGACTGATGTACGATCCACATTTATATGAAATAGCTTATGAGAAACTGAAAAGCAACCCTGGTAATATGACTCCAGGTATTACACCAACAACTTTGGACGGTATGTCCCTGGAGGTCATAGAGGAAATAATTTCCAAACTGAAAGACGATAGTTTTAAGTTCTCTCCAGGTAGAAAAGTAGAGATACCGAAAGCCAGCGGGGAAACAAGACCATTAACGATTGCTCCTCCGAGAGACAAAATCGTCCAGGAAGTTATGAGAATGATCTTAGAAGCCATTTTCGAACCCATGTTCTCAGATAATAGTCATGGGGTTAGACCTCACAGAAGCTGCCACACAGCACTTAGAAGAGTAAAGGAAAGATTTGGAGTCGCAACCTGATATATTGAAGGAGACATATCCAAATGTTTTGATTCTTTCGACCAAAAGATTCTGATGGAGATTATAGGGAAGAAAATTAAAGATAGAAGATTCACAAATCTAATACATAAGGCTTTAAAAGCTGGTTATATGGAATTTAGGATCTTTAAACATTCAATTACTGGTACACCTCAAGGGTCAATAGTTAGTCCAATCCTAAGTAATATATACTTAAATGAACTGGACAAATTTATTGATAAATTGAAATTGGAATTTGACACTAGTGAAAAACCTAAAATTAACTCGACATACAATAGATTGAGATATCTGAAAAATAAAGAGTATAATCCTAAAGTTAAAGCCCGTATCCACAAACTACTCCTGAAGACGCCATATTATAAGGCAATAGATCCAAGCTTCAAGAAGATTACTTACGTAAGATACGCTGATGATTGAATTTTAGGAGTAAGAGGATCCAAGGAAGATTGTAAGCACATTTTAGAAAAAATAAGGATTTTCCTAAAAGAATACCTGAAATTAAATCTAAGTGATAGCAAAACTTTACTGAGGAACGCTAATGAGGATAAAGCTTTATTTCTTGGAACTGAAATTTTTCGTTTGAGACACCAGTCGTTCTCATCAAGTCAATTTGGATATATAAAACGAAATGGAAGAGAAGTCAGACTAGAATCGCCTAAACAAAGATTAGTAAAAAAATTAACCAATATAGGTTTCTTAAATAATAACGTACCAGTACCAAGATTTATATGACTACACAATGACAAAGACACTATAATAACACTATACAACTCCGTTTATAGAGGATATATTAATTACTATAGTTTTGCCGAAAATTTGAATAGAGTTTCCTCTTGACTACACTTCGTACTAAAAACTTCATGTGTTAAACTATTGGCTGCTAAATTCAAGTTAGAAACACAGAAAAAGGTATTTATCAAGTATGGAAGTGATTTAAAAGGAAAAGACAAAATAGGATTCGTGCAAGCTGTGTAGGGGATGAACGGCTGAGATTTTAAAATTAATAACAGAGAAATTATACCAACTTTATATGCAGAAACCCTGTAGAAAGCTTTATTACAGAACCCTAAATGTGCTGTTTGTGAATCTGAATATAGAGTTTAAATGCATCATATTAGAATGATGAAGGATTTGAACCCTAAGTTAAATAAGATCGACGCGGCTAAAAGAAACAAGAAGCAAATCCCACTATGCAGGAGATGTCGTCTGGAACATCATAAAGGACATAAATAAAACAATGTAAAACCCCAATAGCACGTTGAGATCGGAGAGCCGTATGAAGGGAAACTTTCACGTACGGTTCGGGAAAGGGATAATGTAGTCCTATGTAATTGTCTTATCCTATTTCACTCTCAAATAGGTTTACATGTATGACTTCCTCAAGCTATGGAGGGTCCTACACCGGTTTCTGCACTAATACATGCCGCAACAATGGTAACGGCAGGTGTGTATTTATTAATGCGTGCATCTCCTTTAATAGAATATAGTTCAACTGTGTTAATATTTAGTTTGTGAGTAGGAGCTATTACTACTGTTTTTAGCTCTATTATTGGTTTATTTCAACAAGATATAAAAAAAGTTATAGCATATTCTACTATGAGTCAATTGGCTCTAAAATATAAATTAAATTCAATTATATTCAGCCATCAAACTATGTGCGATATTGAAATAATTCAATATATTATAATTTATTTCATTAAAATACAAAGATTAAGTATTTATTCTTTATTTTGTTTATTAAAACAGGTTTATTTTTTTAGATTAAGTAGGAGACCTCTATCAACTCAGTGTGCTGGTACCTGCACAGCTGCAGGTACCGAAAAAATAAATCCATGATATATAACTGGATTTGTAGATGGTAAAGGTAGTTTTCTTATAAATGTTAACGTTAAATCTTACCAGAAATTAGATTATAATGTAGAAAAAGTAGTAAATTTTATATTTAAACTTAGATCACATTCAAGAGATTTAAAATTATTAGAAAGTATTAGAAATTCTTTAGACAATATAGGGAATATTGTTATTAGGAAAGATGGATATATTGAATTCATAGTTAGTTCTATTAAAGATATGGAAGTTCTGATTAATCATCTTGAGACCTATCCTTTGATTACAGAGAAATGAGCTGATTTTGAAATATTTAAAAAAAATCTTAGAGTTGTACATATGATTGGAATTAAAAAATATTTAACTGTTAAATGATTTAAAGAAATTTTAAATTGAAAATCTCGTTTTAATAAAAGATCATGTGATCTATTAAAAACAGCTTTTCCTTTAGTGTGAAAAGGTATAATACTTCAAACACCTTTACCAAAAATTAAAGATCCTAACTGAGTATCAGGATTTGTAGATGCAAAAGGATGTTTTTTTGTTAAATTAACAAGCAGATCTGCTTGTGCAAGTTTAGTGTTTAAAATAGCACAAGATATTAGACATGCTGATGCTGATGCTGCGGTAGCAGAAGAATTAAATGAGTATTTTAATTGCGGATATTATGTATTTAGATCAAAAAGGAAAGGTCAATTTCTTGTTACTAAATTTGATGATTTAAATAAATTAATTATTCCTTTTTTTAAAAAATATCCAATACTTGGATCAAAATCTAAAGATTTTGATGACTTTGTTAAGGTTGCAGAATTAATACAAAAAAAAGCTCCTCTATCAAAAGAATTAATTGAACAAGTTAAACAAATTAAATCTGGTATGAATAAAGGTAGAGGTATATCTGAGAATTCTTCTATTAATTTATTATCTAATAAAATTTATAAAAAAATACCTCAGTTAGCCGATAAAAAACATTTTTCTTCCTTGGCTACAAGCCAAAAAGATTATTCAGATCTGTGGAGCAGTAATACATTAAGAATAAGCAATGAAAAATCATTTAATGAGTGATTAGGAGGATTAATTGATGGTAATGGTCAAATTTTAGTAACTAAAAAAGGTTATGCCTATTTCAAAATTGTATTACCTGAAAAAGATAAATCTATACTTTATGAAATTAAACACAAATTTGGAGGATCTATAAAAAATATTTCTGGATCTAATTCATTTAAATATAAATTGCATCATAAAAAAGGTCTAGCGAAGATGGTTTATAGTATTAATGGATTAATTAGAAACCCTGCTAAATTATTGCAATTAAATAAAGTTTGTGTATTATATAACATAGATTGTAAATGTAATATCCCTTTAACATATAATAGTAGATGATTCAGTGGAATTATAGATGCTAACGGGTCAATAACTTTAAATGAACAATGTGATCAATTAATTTTAAGTATTACTCTAAAAAATAGATTATTATTAGATCCTTTAAATAAATTATTTATGGGTAGAGTCAAAATTCTTAACTCAAAAGATGCATTTAAATATTCTATATTTAGAAAAAACGAAATATTAGATTTAATAGATAATTATTTTAGTAAATATCCATTAATATCTAATAAAGCTCATAAACTTAAAATAATAAAAGATTTTTATCTTTATAATAATTATAAAGAAGAATTAAATAAACCTGATAAATTATACAAATGAATAAATTTTAAGAATAAATGAGATAAATTATAATATAAATTATAATTAGTATGATAATTATAACATTGTTTTTTAAGAATATTTATATTGTTCTTTCAATAATTAATTCGCAGATAACCAAAGCTCATGACTTATTAAGTCATATTAGTTTTAATCTAATTCACTTTTCATTAATTGATTGTACTATTACATATTTAGATGTGTAACCATGTCAGTAAGGTGAAAGATTATAATTATAAGCAAGTTAGTAGGAATTTCAGAGACTATACGTTTGATATTAATATGTGATAAATTTAATTTTATTAATTTAACATAAAAACCACCTATTTTAAGTGCATTACTTCGTAATACTTCCTAAGCAGACTTACATTAATTTTCCATGCACATCATATACATGCATTAAATGTTTTTTTAGTGCTTTAAAATAAATTCTGTAAAGTTAATACAACTATTCAAGTTTTAGCCAAAGATTATAAGAATGATAAAAATTTATCATCTTGCCGACGGTGGGGCGGGCAAAATGGAGGCGGATATTTTATTTTAACTAAAAAAGGATATAACAGTTGTGAAATAACTATAGACGTTAAAAATAAAAAGGTATTATATGAAATAAAACATAAATATGGTTAACAAGTTTCAAATCATAATGCTTATAAATATAAATTAAAACATAAAAAAGGATTAATTTAATTAATTAATTATGTTAATGGATTAATAAGTAATCCAATCCTACACTATTATTAAAAATTAATAAACTATGTGTCTAATTGAATATAGAGTTAAACTATCCTAATCATTATGATGGATGATTAAGTGGATTTTTTGATAATGATGTATCAATTTATTTTAATAAAAAACAAGTATTTACAAGTATATCTCATAAACAGAAATATAGATATTTATTATATATCGATAAATGGAGGTAGAGTCGGTATTCTATAAATTTATTATTTATCTATTATTTAATTTAATAGATAATTATTTTAATTATTATGCTTTAAAAAAAGAAATGATAAAAAGAATTAATTTGATTAAATAATTTTATTTATTTAGAAAGAGTAAAAATATAAACGTATTTAATGAATAAGTAAATAGATGAGAAAAATATAAAGATTAATAAAGAAATGGTCCAATATACAGATTTTAAATTAAAACTAATTGTATTTGCAATTGGGTATGATGGTAATAGCTATAGGTTTATCATGTTATAATATTGCTTTATTTCATTTAATTAATCATGCCTTTTATAAAGCACTATTATTTTTAGGAGCAGGTGCGGTAATACATGCTTTAGCTGATAATCAAGATTTTAGAAAATATGGTGGATTAAAGCCATTTTTACCTTTAACTTATTCGGTTATGATTATAGCTTGTTTAAGTTTAGTAGCTTTTCCTTTTATGACTGGGTTTTACAGTAAGGATCTGATAATTGAATCATCATATGGACAGTTTTCTTATTCTAGTTTTGTTGTATATCATATAGCTATTATAGGTGCTGTAATTACTACTTTATATTCAGTTAAAGTGTTGTATTTAACATTTATAACTAATCCCAATAGTACCATTACTAATTATAACAAGGTACACGAATGTGACAATTTTATGAGTTTACCTTTAATTGTTTTAGCATTATTTTCTATATTTTTTGGGTATATATCTAAAGATATTTTTGTTGGATTAGGTTCTAGTTTTTATGTAGATAATAGTTTATTTGTACACCCTTTACATGAAATTATGTTAGACACTGAATTTGCTAGTGGCAAACTTTTACCTTTATTTTCAACTCTATTATTTGCTATAGTATTTTTAATTATATTTGAATTTTTACCTAATTTACTTTTATATTTAATATATAAAAGATTTTTTTACAATCTTTATTGTTTATATAATAATCGCTTTTTAGTTGAATTTTTTTATAATAAATATATTACTAATCTAATATTTAAGCTAGGAGGACAAACTACAACTGTTGTTGATAAAGGTTCTATAGAATGCATAGGACCTTATGGTTTAGAAAAAGGTTTATTAAAATTAAGTAGAAATATTTCTACTCTAAACACTGGTATTGTTACATCCTATGCTCTATATATATTAATAGGTTTAATCATTTACCTTTTAGTTTTTTATATTTTGTTAGAAAATAATGTTTTATTATTAATAATTATATTTTCTTTACTAAATTTAAATAAATTATTTTTTTTTTTTAATAAGTATAAAGTTTTATATTCATATTACAAAATGTTTATAGATACTGTAAATCTATCATCTTCTTAAGATAGATTTTTAAATATTATTTTTACTTGCGGTATGGTGGTGTGGTTTAGCACCACACCACCAGTTATCATAATACTAATTGGACGGTAATATGAGGATGGTAATATATATAACTTTTTTACTGACATATACAATATTTAATATATAAAATATACTTCATGCATATCTTTTACTATAACTTTATTTATACTTAAATTTAATTTTATTATCATATTTGGATTATTTAAATAGATTAAACTACAACTACAGTGAAACATTTTTTATATTTGTATATTTTATACATATATTTACATATTTAGATAATATTATGTGTATTAAATATAATAACGATGTAAATATATATACACAGCTTTGCATACAAAAAAGCTGATAAAGCAATAGGTAAAGCTATGAGTACGATAAGTAAAAAGTAAGATAGGTGTAGCTGCAGCTAAAGCTGTATGGTCAATAACTGTGCTAAATAATGGTATTTGGTTAAGTATTACTTAAGGATTAGGTCATTTAATAATAAGTGATTTTAATATAAATATTTTTTTTTAATGCATTTTAAAAAATAGTGCAATGCATTTAAAATACATGCAAATGTTACAGATATAATTAGGCACTTATATAAGCAACATATATAACTAACAGGATTAATTAAACTAATAACTTTTCTAATTGGATAATATTCAACTTTATTAATAAATAATTCTTCTGCATTATAAATATACACCTAATGTAATATTTTATATGAAATTAATTCATAATGCATAGTGTAATTCTAAAAGGTAATTTTACTGATATAAGAAATTGTCATTTTATGTTTATGCGTTGCGCTACAAAGGAATGCATGCGCATGCACCATTATTTGGCAGTGCATCTGTATTTTTTTGCTAAAAAAGCGTTTTTCGTACTTGCAAAAAAACGATAAAAGCTAAAAGCATAATAAACTTATTAAGTAAAATTAAATTGTATTTATAATTATAAATTATAAAAATTATATTTTATAACTATAACTAAAAAAAAGGTATAATATATATATGTATATTATACATAATAATCTTTGCAATTTGATTATGTTTTCATGTGTGCTGGTGCTGGTGCTGGTGCTGGTGCTGCAGATGTGGAGCTGATAATGTCTATTCAGATGTTAATGTACATAATTGTTGATATAATAAAACTCTAATATATAATACCCTTATTTAACTATTATTAATTTGATTTTTAGTGGTTATGTAAATTTTATAATACTACTTTAGTATAGTATAGCCACTATATACATGTAACATTATCACTATATATATACATATAATAGTTTAATTTTATTAAAATATTTAGTCTATTACAGATCCAAATCAAATTACTCTTTTGATGTAAAATATAAAAAGGTACTAGAATAGTAAGATAAGGTGCAAAGCCTTTTTATATATTTTTTTGCGTTTTTTTTACTCTTTTTTATTTATTACTGCACTTCAAAAAAAGTAAACAATTAATAATGGTTAATGTTAAATTTAGATTTTAAGTATATATATCTATTCAAAAGTAAATAGCAGTACGAACCAATAAACTGACTTCGGCAAGGGGTATATTGTATTACTACCGGTAACCATGTAGTGCCAGTGCACATGTGCAGTGCTTGTGATACGCAATCGTGATTTGCATTCAATTTACGCACTCTTGTAGATCATAAATATGACCTAAAATGCTAATAATGTTTATACTGAACATTATAGGGCATTAAAACTAATATCTAGTCAATGTCCAAAACACACTAATAAATAATCTATTTAATAATAAATATATTATTATAATAGATTATTATATAAATAGTACGTATGACTTATGCTTTTATTTTTATTAAATGAGCCCTTGTAAGATATTAAATTATACAATATATAAAATATATGAGCAAAATATATCAAATATAAGTATTGCTTTGGCAAATTTTACAAGTAAAATTTGAGATAAGATAAAAGTAAAGCACAATTTATTTTTAAAAAATGATGGTATATCAAATATTATTTTTTCATTTGTATATTTATATATAGAAAGATGATTTCCATCTGTATCTTTATGAAGAGAAAGATGGCTTTCATCATCAAATGCAAAAGATATAGGAATATTGTACTTAATTTATGCACTATTAGCTGGTTTAGCTGGAACTGCTTTTTCTGTGTTAATAAGACTAGAATTGTCTGGACCTGGTGTTCAATTTATAGCAGATAACCAACTATATAATAGCATAATAACTGCACATGCGATAGTAATGATTTTTTTTATGGTCATGCCTGCAATGATAGGAGGATTTGGTAAAATCGATAACGATATTATAAAATATAGTGGTAGAATAATGCAATCAAGTAAAAACAATCAATTAGCCCCATACTTAGCTGGATTAATTGAAGCAGATGGATCTTTTGCTATCCATGATAAAAATTCAAAAGCTAAACCTTATAATCCTAATATATTAGTTATATTTAGCTTACCAGATAAACCATTAGCAGAAAAATTACATGAAATAACTAAAGTTGGAACAATACAAATTAAAAAAAAATGCTAATTATGTTTTATGAGATATGCAGACTATAAGGGATGTATTAAAAATTGTGAATATGATAAACGGATATATGAGAACTCCCAAAATATAAGCGTTACATAGAGCTATAGATTGGTTTAATAATAACGGTGAAAGTAACATTCAGAAGTTAGATTTAGATCTATCATCTATAGACAGTAATAACAGGTTAGCAGGTTTTACCGATGGTAATTTTTCTATAAATTTAACTAATCGAAAAAAAAATGGTTTAGTGACTAGTAAAAGAGTTCAGGCATTTTTTAGAATAGAATTAAGACAAAATTATCCTAGAAAATCGTATGTAGGTATTAGTTATTTTGAAATATTGAATAAAATAGCTTCTTATTTAGAAGTGTCTTTGTATTCTAGAACTAGAGAAAAAAAATATAAAACTTTTTTTTCTTTTATGGTTATATCTCACAATTTAAAAAGTCATATAAAAATTATAGAATATTTTGATAAATTTCATTTATATTCAAGTAAACGTTTATCTTACATAGATTGACGTTATATAGTAAATATGATTATTATGCGAGATAATAAACCTTTAACTTCTAATGAAATATCTGAAATAGAAAAAAATAAAATCACAATTTAACAGTAAACGTATGAGTTTTGATTTTAAACACTTAGATACACTTCTATAACAATTATATAATATAAAAAGAAATTGCCGTAATAATAGTAATATTATTTATATTACAACACTATATGCGAAGAAATCTTAAAGTTTATTTATAATTTTTACGAAAACTATAAAAAAAGCGTACGTAAAGTTAAATATTAAATAAAATACGATAGATAATACGCAGGAAACGAAAATTAATTTAGGATCCTCAGAGACTACACGTGATGCCCCAAGATATCATCTTGGGTGAAGATATAGTCCAAACACAATTTAACGATTGTGATAAATTGAATTTCTTATTACCATTATTATCAGGTGGTCCTGATATGGCAAAAAAAAAAGGACCGATAAAAAACTTTTATAATTATATTAATAATTCAAATGTAAAATATTATTCTACAAAAGTGAATTATAATGATTTAGGTTCACATTTAGTAGGTTTATATGATTACACAAAAAGTAGTTATGTAGTGATAGTGATACAAAAAAGAACATTTTCAACGAAAACGAAAAAATTTAAATATAGTAATGCATTTAGTTCATATTTAGCTGGACTATATGAGGGCGATGGTCATATTTGAATACAAAAAACATTTTCAGGAAAAAATCATAATCCTAGATTTTGTATTACTTTTGGTTTAAAAAATGAACCTTTAGCAAAAAAATTACTAGAAATTCTTGAAGTAGGGTTTATAAGATATAAAAATAGTGATAATGCTTGTGTAATAGTTATATCATCAGTAGCAGGTTTAAAAAAAATAGTTTATTTAATAAATGGAAATCTTAGAACACCTAAAATAGCACAATTAGAAGCATTAATAAATTGATTAAATAAAAACCATAATGCTAATATCTTATTATTAACTCTTTGTGAAAGTTCTTTATTATCTGATGCATGATTAAGTGGATTTGTAGATGCAGATGGTAGTTTTTCAGTACAGTATACTAAAAAAGAAAATGCTTTAAAAATGAAAATATCATGTAGATTAAGAATTGAACAAAGAATGATTGACCCTGTATCAAAAAATAGCTATTATAATATATTAAATAATATATCAACATTTTTATTATGTAATTTATTAACTAGAAAACAGAATTCAACAGGTAATATATATTATACTATAACTGCTTCTAGCTTAAAATCAATTAAAATAATTATAAGTTATTTTAATAAATATCCTTTATATTCAAGTAAATACCTAGATTATAAAGATTGAGAGATTGTAGCAAAATTAAGATTAAATAATGAACATTACACCTTAGATGGAATATCTAAAGTTGAATTAGCTAAAAATTCAATGAATAATAGTAGAACAATTTTTAATTGAAATCATCTAAATAATTTATCTAACAATTAATTATAATATTATTATAAAAGTTTTTTTTAATAAAGAGGGAATGCCGTTAAAAGGTGTAAATCTTTTAATAATTACTTCGCTATATGCATGGAATTCCTCGAAAAAGGAATCGTATTTTCCAGTTAACAGATTTTATAGACAATTTATTGAAAAAAAGTTGTTATATCGACTGAATAAATAGTAAAACATATAAATACATGGGGAGAATATGCAAGAAACCAAAGAATAAAAAAATTTGAGTAGGTTCTTCAGAGACTACATGCGAAGCACCCCAAAAAGGGGGTTGAATACATAGTCCATTGAGGTAAGAAATTACTGCAGTAAAGATACTTAGTAAAAAAAAAAATAAAATATAAGTATGTAATAGATTCCCTAGATTAAATAATATTTCATTATGATTATTGATACCTAGCTTTGTATTATTTTTATTTGGTAGTGGTATAGAAAATGGAGTTGGAACAGGGTGAACTCTTAGAGAAATTAAGGAGTTATTTTATGGTGACATAAAAAAAAGTAAACTCTTCTCGATGCGCGAATATCTTAATGTAATCCTAAAAATAGGGTTTAATATAGTACACTACTCATGTTTTTTAATCAATATATTGTTAAATAGTACGTATGTAAAAATGTGTATCTTATGGAGACAATGCGCTTGACTTGTAAACAAACGTTTGTTTACAAGTCATCAGAGACTTAACGAAGAGCATCTTAATAAAAAATTAGGAAAAACAAGTATTTGTTTTAAACAATGATTAGTCGGTTTTACAGATGGAGATGGTAGTTTTCACATTTCCCATAAAGGGGATAAATGAGGTTTAAGTTTTAAACTTACACAATCGTGGTATAATTTAAGAGTTTTAAATTTTATTAAAAAAGAATTAGGTGTAGGTTCTATTACCAAAAACGGTACAAAAGCACAATATTTTATTAGAGATAGAAAAGTCATAGAGACTGTCTTAATACCTATATTTGATAGATACCCTCTTTTAACTAGTAAATTTTTTCAATATGTAAAATTAAAAAAAGCTTTAACTATAATAAACAATGTTAATTTAAGTAAACAAAATAAAAATGAAAAACTATTGAAAATAAAAAATTCTAAAGTTAATAGTGATTATGTATCAGCAGCTTGGAAAAAGACAAAATTACCTTTTACTGATGTAGACTCTGTTAAAACTGTAATGACAAAAAGTTGATTAGTGGGATTTATTGAAGCTGAAGGTAGTTTTTATTTAGTCAATAAAGACTCCAATAGAATAATTCATGGTTTTGGCTTAACTCAAAAATTAGACAAAGTTGTTTTAGATGGTATAGCTCTTATGCTACATATTAAAACTAATGTTAAATATAAAGAATTATATGATCATTACATTTTAGATACAACTAACTCTAGAGCTATTGAAAATATTATCTTTTTTTTTAAAGACACAATGAAAGGAGTAAAATCCTTAGAATATAGAATATGAGCTAGAGCTTATATTAAATATAAAGGTGATTTTAATAAATTGTTAAATATAAGAGATACAGTTAGAAAATTGCGTAAAAATTTTTCAGATATATCATAATTGTTTTATTTTATCCCCTAAATTCCTTACTATTAAGATGAAGGTATAGTCCGAACAATAAAGAAATTTATTGCGTGTAATGATAGTTTTTTTAAGAATAGATATATCTTAAAAAATGAGATTACCAACATTATTGTTATCCTCCATTAAGTGGAGCACAGAGTCATAGCGGACCAAGTGTAGATTTAGCAATTTTTGCTTTACATCTTTCTGGTGTAAGTAGTTTATTAGGAGCTATTAATTTTATGGTCACTATTTTTAATATGAGATGTCCTGGTATTAGATTACATAAACTTGCTTTATTTGGATGAGCTGTCGCTATAACAGCTGTATTGCTATTATTATCATTACCTGTCTTAGCAGGTGGAATTCTGCCTGCTCTAAATTTGACTGTATGCTGGAAAGAGATAGATATGTCTTTATCAGCAGGAAACTTTTTAAGTTTGAACTTATTAAGGATCCCTAGAGACAATACGTCAAAACTTGTATGTTTATACCTAAATAAAAGATTATTTTCTTTTAAAAACGATTTTAATTCATCATTTGCTTGTTATTTGGCTGGATTAATTGAAGGAGATGGTACAATAGTAGTTCCTAAAACAGAAAGATCAACTAAAGGTAAACTAAATTATCCTTCAATACAAATAGTATTTGATTTAAGAGATTTTCCATTAGCTTTAATAATACAATCTAGATTAAATTATGGATCAATATCTAGAAAAAAAGGTGTTAATGCTTATATATTAACTATAAATGATTTTAAAGGTTTAATTCTTATAACTAATTTAATAAATGGTTATATGAGAACACCAAAAATTAATGTTTTATCTAAATTAATAGATTGATTAAATAATAAATTTGATTTAAAGATAGAAAAAAAAGATAAAGATGTAAGCGATATAAATTCTAATAGTTGATTAGCTGGATTTATAGATGCAGATGGACATTTTTCAGTAAGAACTACTACCGTTTCAAAATATCCTAAAATTGAATGTAAATTTGAATTGTCTCAAAAACAAAACGATCATAATAATGAAAATAATTATGAATTTTTAAATTTAATTGCGGATTTTTTATTTACTACTGTTAAACAAATTAGAATGGATAAACCTAAGCCTGAATACAGGGTAAGAACAATGAATTTAAAAGGAAATTTAACATTAGTGGACTATTTAAAAAATAATCCTTTGTTTTCAAGTAAATACTTAAATTATAAAGATTGAAGAAAAGTGTTAGTATTTTTTGAAAGTAAAAATCAGAATAAATCTATAAAAACTATTATTGAAATAAAATCAAAAATGAATAATAAAAGAACAGAATTTAATTGAGACCATTTAGGTAAATTTTATAACTTATACAAGTAATATATAGTCCCAACAATGTAATAAATATTGAGTATCTACCTAAAAAGACAAATTTTTGTCATAAGACCTAGTCTAGTAGATCAAGATAAATCTGGGAATAACAATGTTATTGACGGACAGAAATTTTAATACATCATTCTTTGAAATAGCAGGAGGTGGTGATCCTATTTTATACCAGCATCTTTTCTGATTTTTTGGTCAAAAATGGCCCCTGATTAATACAATTTATTCAGCGAAATGGACTATATGCTGGAACTCTAATTATCCATTAAACTATACTTTGTATATAAGCGGTATAGTATTGACATTTTTTGTAATATTTTACCCCAACAAAGTTAAAACTCTTTTAATGATAGGGAATCAGCAGGTAACAAAACGGTTTAATTCCCTAGTAGAAACCTCAGAGACTACACGTCCATTGTCCTCTATTTATCAAAAAAATGAATTTAAAGATAAAGCTTGAAATGAATGGTTAGCTGGTCTAATTGATGGAGATGGTACTTTTTTAGTAAACAAATCAGGTTACACGAGTTGTGAAATTACAATGTCTCTTTTTGATGAACATGCTTTAAATTCTATTAAACAAAAACTGGGTGGATCTGTAAAGTTAAGATCTGGTGCTAAAGCTTTAAGATATAGATTACACAATGATAAAGGTATGAGAAATTTAATTAATAGAATTAATGGTAAAATCAGACACACTTCAAGAATAAAACAATTAGAAAAAATTTGTTTAGTTTTAAATATTCCTATTATACATCCAGGTGATATTACTATAGATAATGGGTGATTTTCAGGTTTTTTTGATGCTGATGGCACTGTTGCCTATTCAATTAAAAACAATTATCCTCAGTTAACTATTAGTGTTACAAACAAACTTTTTATAGATATATCTAATTTTAAAAAGATATTTAAAGGTAACATATATTATGATAAAGGTCTAAATGGTTATTATAAATGATCTATACAATCTAAAACAGAAATAAATATTTTCAATGAATATATTTCAAAATATCCCTCTAGATCTAATAAAAAAAAAAGATTATTTTTAATTAATGAATATTATTATCTGAAAGATCTTACAGCTTATAAAGCACCAAGTAATACCAATTTATATAAAGCGTGAATTAAATTTAATGATAAATGAAATCTAAGAGGATAAAGATATAGTCCAATATATTTTAATGTATTATACTAATATACGTTATACTATCTTATATATATTATATATAGCGATAAAGATATAATCTTTGTTTAAATTTCTTACATTTATTGTGAACTAGTGACGTTCAGTTTTTTCTCCTCGCTTTTTATTTACCTGATATAAAAGGTGAAAACTAAAACTTCATTAGAGAATGACGAGCAATCTATTTAACTGCTATAATGTTTTAAGTCCTTTCCTGTCGCGCAGACGGAGGATATCATCAATCATCCAGGTAGATCTGATGCTTTAATTTGTTATTTCAATATAGCCAACTTACTATTGTTTAATACTATGTATTATGTATAGAGGTAAGGAGCTAGGTGATAGGGATGGGAACAAGCAGACGCACGCTAATAAAATGATGAGAGAATAATGATTATTATGATGTTAATAATTTTCACTAGTTTAACCATTTAACTTAACTGAAGATCAAGTTATATGTCTACGCAGTTTAGTTTAGTTTAGTTTAAACTATAGATAATAAAAAAGTAATACAAGTTAAATGGTGAAGACTAAGACTAGATGATGAAAATTATCATGAGGACGAAAACGAATATGTTACATTATATTTTTAACATTAATATTAATAATCATTATGACTATAAAAAACAAGAATGTATATAAGAGTATAATGTATAATTATTTTGTACAGATATAAAAATATTGCATCCAGAGGTATACATATTAATAATACCAGGTTTTGGTGTTATAAGTACAAGCATTGCTGCTTTTTCTAATAAAGGCGTATTTGGTCAAGATGGCCCTTTAAATAAAAATAAAAATTTAATGCAACAAACTATAAGCAGGAACTTAATAGTAATTAAAGTGCAAACTACTTTTGTTTATTTTTTAGAGATAATTAATCAAAAAGTACAAAATGTAAAAACGTTTGTACAAGAAACAGTGTTTCCTATTAAGAACCCGCCGATAACCAAAGCACAAAGTAACATATATATGTGATACTTTAAATCTAAAAATTCACTTTTTAAAAGATTAAGCATGTGAGTAGGAATCTCAGAGATCATACGTTTGTTTTCTACTGAAAAGGACATTAAATTGTCCGATAAAAAATTTTCTCAATGATTGGCAGGAGTAATAGATGGAGATGGCCATTTTGAACTGTCTAAAAAAGGCTACGCCAGTTTAGAAATAGTTATGGAAACTCGCGACAAGCATTGTCTATATTTAATTAAACAGAAATTTGGGGGATCTGTTAAGGAAAAATCCAATATTAATTGACTAAGATATAGATTACATAACAAGAAAGGTTTAATCTTTCTTATTGATAAAGTAAATGGTTTTTTAAGAAATCCAGTGCGTATTTTGCAATTAGGAAAGATATGTGAAAAATATAATATTCAATTAAAACCTAGTGAAACATTAAGGTATGATAGCGCATGATTATCAGGGTTTTTTGACTCAGATGGAAGCATATACATAAATATAGCATCTAGCCAAGTATATATCACTGCATCTCAAAAAAATAGATTTATTTTAGATGACTTGGTTAATTTGTATGGAGGTACTATATATCCTATGACAAAAGTAGGAGCCTTTAAATGAACAGTTTTCAGAAAAGATGATATAACAAAGCTTAGGGAATATTTCAACTTAAATCCTTCCAAATCTGCTAAACAAAAAAGATTAAAGCTTTTAGACAAGTATTACAGCCTTAGAAATCAAAAAGCTCATTTAGCTTCTGCAAATAGTTTATTAACTAAAAACTGAAATAAATTTTTAAAAGATTGAGAAAATTATAAATAGGTTGAAAAAGAGATGATCCATATTTTATAAAAGGTGGATAGAAATTATAAATTACAAAAACAATTTTTTTTTGTAAACTACTACAACAAAAATGGTTTAAAAAGTAAGAGTAGTTTTTTTTACCTGACTTTAAAATAGTATCTTGGAATGGTATATGCTATGATGTCTATTGGAGTATTAGGTTTTGTTGTATGAAGTCATCACATGTATTCAGTTGGTTTAGACGTGGATACAAGGGCGTATTTCACTGCCGCAACATTAATTATAGCAGTACCTACCGGTATTAAAATATTTAGTTGGTTAGCTACATGTTATGGAGGATCTCTTTTACTAATACCAGCTATGTTGTTTGCCTTAGGATTTGTATTTATGTTTACTATTGGGGGGTTAATAATCCACTTAGCTCACCCTCTGTATAAATCCCTATTGCGAACTATGCGAAACGCTTTTTCAATAGAACAGGGATTTTTAGATTTGACTACCATATGCTGGGAACTTCTGACAATTATGCTACTAGAGTATTTTTTAACCTCAGTAAAAAAGCATAATTTTGAACAATCAGCAGGAAACTTCTTCTACAAAGATTTAGGTTCCTCAGAGACTAGACGTAGTCCTCGGTATTTGTACCGAGAAGGTATAGTCCAAGTAAGAAAATATTCATTAATATTTAATTCTTTTAGGGTAAAGCCAGTATGTATTGTATATTTTAGATATTATTCAAATATTAGTAATAAGCAGGCTGGTAATAAAGATAATATAGAAAATTTAAAAGCTATAAAAGTTTATGATAACCTAAAGCAAGAAAGAGTTAATATACTAAAACAAGAAAAAAATAAATCAGGTGTCTACTGTTTAATAAACAAGGTAAATGGGCATACATACGTTGGAAGTTCTATTAATTTAGTTTCTAGAATGAGAAATTATCTTAATAAGGCTTTTTTAAAAAGTAAACAAAATGCTAATATCCCTATTACAAAAGCTTTACTTAAGTATAATTATTCTAACTTTACTTTATTAATTTTAGAATATGTAGAACCGGAATTTTTAACTTCTAGAGAAACTTTTTATATTACACATGTTATACCATATTATAATGTTTTAAAGCAGGGATATTCTTCTTTAGGTTATAAACAAACAAAAGAAACTCTAAAGTTACTTTCTGAATTAGCTAAAAATAAAACACACTCTGAAAAAACTAAAGGTTTAATTGCAAGAGCTGTATTGGGTGAAAATAATCCTTTTTATAATAAAAGTCACTCTATTGAAAGTAAAATGAGAATTATTGAAGCTAATTCAACTTACCCTGTCTATGTTTATAATTCATTTAAAGAGTTATTGATTATTTTTCCTTCGGTTTTAACCTTAGCGAAATTAATTAAATCAAACCATTCTACTTTAACTAATATTATAAAAGAACAGGAAATATTTAGAGGTGAATGATATTTAACTAACACACCTTATAATATAAGTGACAGCCCTATAATAAGTAGTTTAAATACACAAAAATGTGAACAATTAGTGTTAAATATTAATAATAATAGTGATATTAAAAAAGCAGTGTTTGTGTATGATCTAAATAAAAATTTTATTTTTAAATATAAGGGAGTAATGGATGCCCAAAGAGCATTAAACATATCACATTGTACTATTAAAAACTATGCTAAGGTAGGCGGTACATATAAAGGGTATATTTATAGTTATGAAAGATTAAGGGATTAATTAAATGTCAGAATATTAATGAATAATTTTTTTTTACGTAAGTGGAGTAGTTTTAGCTAACGCTTCACTAGATATCGCATTTCACGATACTTATTATGTAGTAGCTCAATTGGGCCTAAGTAATATATTTTTTTTATTAATACTAGTATTAACTAATATTAATAAATATTACTTTGAAATTGACTATATGCTGGAAAGGATGTTTTTTGCGTATTGTTTACTATTTATTAATACGTTTTGTCTTTACAAACTAGACTATAGTAGGTGTAATAAACTTTTAAGTAGTGAAAATAACAATACAGCTATAAGTTCTAAACTTATGAATATACAATCAGCAGAAAACTGTAAAGGATTCTCAGAGACTGAACGTCAATTGCCAGATAATAAAGATTATACATTTTGAAATTGATTTGCAGGGGTATTGGATGGAGATGGTAATTTTGATATTAGAAAATCCCCTATGGATGGTAAAAAAGTTCTTAAACAAATTAGAATTAAATTACATAACAGAGATGTTAAAATATTAACGCGTATCCAAAATTATTTACATATAGGTAAAATTAGATCTGATAAAAACAAACCTTATTCTATATTTATAGTGTCTACTAAAGAATCTATGAATTATATTTTAAATGGAGTTAATGGTCTTATTAGATTAAAAGTGCCCTCGTTTAAACAAGCATGTTTTTTGTCTAATATAGATTATAATGAAGCTAATTATAATATAGCATTATATGACCCCTATTTTTCAGGCTTAGTAGATACTGACGGTAGCGTAATATTTAATTATTCTGGTAACAGAATAGAATGTAATTTAGAGTTTAAATACAATGAGTATAGTTCGAAGTTAAATTTCAACAATACTATACCAAATTGCAAACCATATATAATAAAACGTAGTAAATCTTCTAATACACAAGATTCTAAAAACTTTTTATCTATCGCTTTTAAATTTCAAAATGTTAAGAGTATGCTATTTATTTACGATTACTTTATGCATAATAGATTATATTGTGATATGAAATTTTATAGAATTACGAAAATTAAATCTTTTATAAAGATTAGAAAATACAAAACATACCCTATAAACAGCATAGAACATAAAATATACTCAGATTTTGTCAAAAATTGAATTAAATATGAAAATCCTTTATGATATAAAGTTTCTTTCATATCTAACTTACAATAATAAATAGCTTACTATTACTGGTAATGATACAGTCCATTTAATAAACATTGTTTTGTAATATTTATATTGTGTGTTATATCTAATGGTCTTTATATAACATTAAAAAAAAACCTTTATGAATGAGAGTAATTATTTATTTCATATTATCATTATTATTGATATTGATATCTATATATATTAATTAGATGATATTTGGATATCAATATTGTGATGGTAATTTTACTGATGATATGAGAAACGGTACGATACCTAGAACTCCTTTGCTGCAACAAGGGTAGACCATAAAAAACTTACCACATGGTGATTATAACCTTACAGGTGGACTGGTGAAGATAGGTTATTTAGGTGATGGTCATGTTACAAAAGTAATAGGAATTGCTGCTCAAGGTAATACTGGATTAACTTATACTCCAGGAACTCAACCATTCAATAGGAACGGAACTTTGCCTCTATTTTATTTGAATTACGTGAGGCAGGAGTAAAAAATGTTAGCCACTCTGCCTTGGATTATGTATTAACAAATAATAGACAGCTAGTCACACCTGCACCTGCTGGAAATTTTAACTCTGATTTTTTACAAAGTTTTTGCAGGGATGCTAGTGTAAAAATATGGAGAGACAGCCATATCAGACCGTGTCCTCAATGGTATAGCATTATAGATATTACAAACAATTATTATTATTTTGCATTTTCACTATGTATTAAGTATGGGTGCAGTATTTGCATTATATAGTGCATGATACTTCTGAATACCCAAGATTTTAGGTCTTAATTCTAAATTATTAGTAGGAAAGATGCATTTTTGAATCCTTTTTGTAGGAGTTAATGTAACATTTTTTCCTCAACATTTTCTAGGTTTACAAGGTATGCCACGTCGTATAAGTGATTACGCTGACGCTTATGCAGGTTGAAATCTAATAAGTAGTTTAGGATCCGTTCTAAGTGTAATAGCTACTTGATTGTTTTTAGATATATTACAGGCACAATTAAAAAGAAAAACTAGACTAATTAATTTACTAACTACTATTTCAGAATTTTATTTTGATCTTTTAAGAAAATTTTTAATTAAAAATTTTCCTTCATTAGAGTGATGTTTAAATAGTCCACCTAAACCACATGTTTTTCAGAGCTTGCCTACAAGCTCTTATGTCGATCTTTGTAATAACTTAATCACTTTATTAGAAGATATTTGTGAAAACATTATGTCTAGTCAATTTTTTGAAAATGAAATTGAATTTTTTCAAAATGAAACAATCCAAGTAGTTGAATGCATTTTAGACACTAATGTATTCAGTGATACTAATAATAATAGCTCATCTAGTGATACCGATAATAATATCTCACCAAGTGATATACAAGTAACAATGGCTTCAAATGAATTTGTAGTATGAATAGTAGATTATGTTAGTTCTGCATACCGTGATATGCCTTCGTTAAAACAAGATTTTGGTAAATTGTTTCCTAACTCTATCTATAACAAGGATAATCTGGAAAAATTATACGCAAACGCAACTGATATTAATACTATTACTACTCCTACTACTAGTTATTTAGATAAACTTATTGATTGTTCAAAAGATTTTTTTGGTTATTCAACAGATTTATTAAGTAATCGGTTTACTACTAATTGAGATAAAATATTACCTAAACCACTAGATAATATTAATTATGGTGTATTTAATCAGGATATTACTGTTAATACAATACTTGACATAATATTTACTAGGGTTAGAGATAGTAATATTAATCTCTTACCTGATCCATACATTTTGGATTTAAATATACATGGTAATGTACACCACCGTAACCGTATTATTAATTTAAATAATAGTATTATTATGGATGAAAACCTTCGTAGGTTACATGCACAATTAGAAATAGCAATTAATCAAATTAATAATATTTATTTAGATATTAGTCATTGAATGACTAAATGAGATGAAACTTTTGAAAAAGCGATTACAAGAGGACGAAATTATATTTTTTATGTTACGGATGGTGAAATCTTAGATACGGGTGTTACCGTATCTGAATATTTTGAAAGAACGAACAGTTTAGTTTCTGATTATATTGAGGCCTTAAATCATGCAACTTCATATCAACAGAGATGAAATAGAGAATACCCTCAATATTATTGATTAATAGAAGGAATGTTAGATAAATTCAGTAAATTCTATATGCAAGAGACATCTTTTCCTTATTATTTTCAAATGGATGAAATTTGAAAAATTTATAATAATTTAAATATAGAGATAACGGAAAATTCAAATTCAAATCTATCTCAAGTAACTTATGATGTGTATGGAAACGCACACTTCACATCTGAGAGAATAATTAATACATCTGAGACATTATCTGATAGATCTGAGATATCACCTGAGATATCTCCTCAAATATTACCTGATACATCAGAGATGTTACCTAATTTACCTGAATCTAATATACCTCAGCCATTACCTGAGACATTCCCTGATTTATCTGGGACATTCCCTGATTTATCTGGGACATTAGCTAATATATCTGATACATGATTTGAGACATTACCTAATTTATCTGAATCTAATATACCTCAGCCATTACCTGAGACGTTACCTAATTTACCTGAATCTAATATACTTCAGCCATTACCTGAGACATTCCCTGATTTACCTGAATCTAATATACTTCAGCCATTACCTGAGACATTCCCTGATTTACCTGAATCTAATATACCTCAGCCATTACCTGAGACATTACCTAGTTTATCTGAGACAATAGCTAATATGGTTGAGCGAGAGCGGCTAGCATCTGAAAATTATGTAAGTGTATATGCACCTCGCAATAATAATATTTTATTTCCACTTGATAATGATGTTAATCCCTCTAATTCTAATTCTAATTATAAATCTGGAATTATGCTTTTTTCCTCTACATTTAAAAGCATCACTAGAAGAATTATATCTAATTTAAGATTAGCCTTTAGCATGTTTTTTTTAAACTTAACAGTAAAGAATATATTTTATAATCTATTTATTAGGTTTTTGATCTTCATTATTATTATTTCATTAGTCTATATATGTAACTTATCATATAGTACTGTTATTTTATTAAGAATTGTTATTACTATAATTATAATGCATCCTTTACTAATTTATTTATACAAGTTTCATTTTAATAAAGTAGTATCTATATTAGATTTTAATACTAAAAAATATAACTTAATTCCTTTTGTATTATTTTCAATAATTTCAACTTTATTTTATTTAATTTTATTTTCATGTTTTATTGTAGCATTTAATTATTTAATTTCAATTTATTTGTTATTATCACCATTTTCAATATTTGATAAAAATAATTGGTTAATGATGGATAAAACTGGTCCATCTGGAGCCGGTGAGTCAAGTTCTGGTGGTCCATCAGGATCTACAGGTGGTGGAGGATCAAGCCCTGGAGGTGGAGGATGATCAGATGTTTTTCCTTCAATAGCTTCATTGCTTTGAGATGAAACCCGTAAGCATAGACCTGATCTTAAAGACGAACAATCATATGAGAATTTCGTTAAAGAAAGACGAGAATTTATTAAAGGTACTGCCGCTGTAAAATCAAATATCTATATAGATAGATATAAACTTTTACTTGAGAAAAAGCGTGAAAACGCAGCGTTAAACGAAAAAAATTTTAATTTAAAAGAAATTCAGGAATATCATGTCGCTCGAGATTTCTGAAATTCAGATTTTGGTCGTTTCATAAGAAAAAATCCGGATAAACGTCCGTCCAATGTCACCTTTGACGATAAGTTAATAAGTGAACTTTCTAAAGAAAATGCAAATAATCAAGTTACTGAAGAAAATGCAAATAATCAAGTTACTGAAGAAAATACAAATAATCAAGTTACTGAAGAAAATACAAATAATCAACCGGTTACCGCGGATGCGGATCCATATAATAAAGCTACTGAAGAAAATACAAGAACGGAACTTATGGAAGAAAATACAAAAAGCGAAGTTACTAGAGAATATATAAAAAGTGAACCTACTGAAGAAGATATAAGAATAGAACTTATTGAAAAAAATACAAAAAGCGAAGCTACTAAAGAAGATATACAAAGTGAATGTTCTGATGAATTTGCAGGACTGGGACAATATCTTGAAGAATGAAGAAAAAGTGAAGCTGCTAAAGAAAATATAAAAAGTGAACCTACTGAAGAATTTGCATTAGTGGAACAAGTTGTTGAAGAAAGAAGAAATAGTGAATCTGCTCCAAAAAGTACAGATCAAATAGCAGGTCGAAAACGAAAAAATGAATTTTTGGATGAAAGTGTTAGTAAAAAGATGGAAATTAATGCTAAGTTGATTAAAACTAGAGATGAAAAATATAAAAATTATATATCAGGTAGTTATAAACAATTTTCGGATAATTTTGTTAATAAACAGATGGAAACAAATGCTACTTTGATTGAAAGTAGAAAAGAAATTTTCGAATTATCCTGTGCTATTAAAGCAAATGAGGAAGCATTTGAAAGCGAATCTAATACTATTAAGAATGATCCTGGTGTATTCTACTCTGAACGTGACAGAGATCACGTTCTAGCCGCTAAGTCAGGAGTCGACCATGGAACTCGTCTAGTTCGGAAACATGAAAAGGATACGGGTAGAATCGGTAGATTTATATCTTCCTAGTTTAAAGAGCTAAAAATAATATGAATAGACGTGATATTGATAGATACTAATTATATTTTAAAATATAAATTGTTATCTGCATTATAACGTAGCGCAGAGTTAATTTTAGGTCGGGATCAATAAGCCGGTAATATTTTACAGATTACCAAGAGATATGCTCTTGCTATATGTGCATTCATGCTACAGCTGCTTTTTATGTCTAGTTATACAAAAAGGATTTTTTGATATCCTGTTCGTTTATACCTATCATTAGAAATTAACGTACCTGTCAACTGTACGCTGCCAAATAATCTCTTTTAAATTAACCCTATCATAGTAAGTTAATTTGAGTAAATAAAATAAGGTCTTATTCATAATTATATGAAACATAAATATTCTTATTTCCATGTTAATGTTCATAGATATTCTAATTAAGTTAGAAGAGAGTTTACCTTAGTCAGATAATGATTATACCATTAACAGTTTATATACTGTGCATTATAGCAGCAGTTAATGATTATATAAATTATTTTTTGGCTACTTCGTAAGTAATAAAGGGATTGCCACAACCATCTATTTACCGATACAAATAGGAGTAGTAATATTTTTTTTGTAATGCCTTTCTACACTTTTTTCCTTTTAATTATTTACGCTTTGTGGCTGCTTTATTTTATTCTTTCTTACTTGTTTTTTTCTACTACGTATCGTATATTTTTTATATGTTATCTAAAAAATATGTTAAATTAAAAGTAGTATATAATTACTGTTAATTTTTTCACATTATACCCAATTTATTCTTTATATTTATGTATATTAAATATTTTTATATCTAATTATGATTTTGTAAATTCTCTTATTTACATATAACGTTGTAGTAGTAGTAAATACTACTGTATTTACTACAAAGGTTAACAACAGTTAACCTTTATTCACGCACGGTTGCAGTACTAGCACAGTATGAGTACGTAGTAGGTAGTACGTAGTAGGTAGTACTAGTACGTAGTACGTAGTAAGTAATACATAGATTTCTATGACATATTGTGATATTATGATATCCGTGCGTTTTATGTTTTATTTAAACATAAACTATTTTGTAATAACTTATAGGAAAAAGTTATATATTTAGTGATATAAGTATATTGCATAACAAAAATTAAAAAAAAAAACCATGAACTTAAACTTTCTTAATCATTTAACATCATATATTTGTACTAATGATGTTAATATTTCCACTTTTGTCGCTTTACTTGTTATTTATTTAGTCGGTCTAGGTGTATTATCTCCAACAATATTGCATTTAATTCACAGTTTTATACCGACAAAATTTCTTATGCCCATGCCGGGTGTTCGTTGTCCTAAGTGTTTAAAAGAAGGTATAGAAATATGAGTTATTCCAGGTAAATATTGTCCTAAGTGTAGAACACCATGTAGAAAAGCGTCAGATATAAAGAGGATCTTACTTTATTCTATTATATTTGTCTGTATTGCATCAATAATAATTTTTATTGATACAAATTTAAATCGAACTATACCTCTAGAAATGAATTTAGATATAAAATCACCAATGGTTTTTAACCAAATACAAGATCCTGTATATCAATTTAAAGTACGAGATCTATTTGAAGTAAATGCTCCAATTATATTTTTTACACATTTATCTATAACTAATATTGGATTATACTTAATTTTAGGTACATTTCTAATACTAATGTTTAATTATTTATCTTTAAATATAAAAAATATTGCTGCTAATATTTGATCTACATCTAAACAATTAGTATATGATACTATTTATAGTATAATCATAAAGCAAATAAATGCTTTAAAAGGACAAAACTACTTTCCTTTTATATATGCACTTTTTTCATTTATATTAGTTCATAATTTAATAGGTATGGTTCCATATGATTTTGCTTCTACTACTCACTTTATTTCAACTTTTTCTATGAGTTTTACAGTGGTATTAGGTTCAACATTTATAGGTTTTGCACTATATAAGCTATTTTATTTTGGTTTTTTTGTACCTTCGGGTTGTCCTTTACTTTTATTATATCTATTAGTTTTAATAGAATTTATTTCATATATTGCGAGAAACTTTTCATTAGGACTTAGGTTAGCTGCTAATACATTAAGCGGTCATATGCTACTTAATATTTTAAGTGAGTTTACTTCTAAAATATTAAAATCTATATATTTTATATTGGCTTTAATACCTTATATATTTGTAGTTATGTTTTCCGCACTAGAGTTCGGAATAGCATTTATACAAGCCCAGGTATTTGCTGTATTAAGTAGTAGTTATATAAAAGATGGTTTATCCTTACATTAAAGAGATGTAATTATACATCTTAGTAAATGTAATGGTAAATAGATGAAACGGTCTCGTTATACTATTAGGTATTTAATATACAATACATATATATATACACTATATAAAATATATACATTTAAAGAAGATAAGATTATGGCAAGGCTGCAAAGCACAATCTAACGACTAAAAAGAGTATATTTTAATACGTTTTTGTTTTTAAGATACATATGTGGTGATATACATTATTTGTTTGCTGCGTATCACAAAGCAATCAGGGAAAGTCCAAAACTTTTTACATATATGTTTTTATATTTATAACAAAGGTAAAAACCTTGGTTCTATACAGAAAATTAAAATTATACTTATTAATTAATATTTGATATTACACGTAAACTTATATTTATTTACTTGCAGTACGAAGTAATGCAGTGCTCTTATTTATTAATATACAGTAGAGTATAATTGCGCAATAATAAGCCTATATTAGTCTTATTTTAGATAAATTAATAGTCACGTAAATTGGCTTATGAATATCCACATATATTTTACACTAACACTTACACTATACTTATTATAATAAAAGATTTAGTCTTTAAACGGTTATCTCCAGTAATTGAGAGTTGCAATACCGAGTATTGCAGATCAAATTGCTCTTTTTGATGTAAAATAAAAATGGGGATATAATAGTAATATAGGTGCAAATCCTTTTTCCCCTATTTAATATATTAAGTAGCAGATTTAGCGCATGACTAAAGTAAAATATGCTGCTAAATATTCTTTATTAAACTTCAACTTCAATATAATGGATTATTGATTATAAATAATCTCAGTATTAACCAATCACTAATTTTTAATTATTTTAGCAGATATAATATAATTAATACTATACTATATCAGTATTAAGATAAAATAGTATTTTCTGTTAAAATATAAACTAATACTTTTTATTATATATTTAAAGAGATAAATTAAGGTTTTTACTATTAAAAGCCAATATATTTTATATTATACAATAATATAAATATATACTAAGATTTTTTATTTGTTTTAAAAATTATTTTTAATTTTAAAAATGATAATATAACTATATCTAATTATTTTTTGTTTTTAATATATTATCTTTAACATAATAAAAAATCATCAATTTCTGATATTCTTTGTTTTATACTATTTATCTTTATTTTGATAATCAAGATCATCTTATAGCACTGTATATTATAAATATTTGATCAAATAATTTTTATTACTGACATCTAAATAATGTATAAGGTGTGTACAGTATACTTTGTTTAAATTAATTATTTTACATATCATTAATCTCGTCAGTTCATCCCTAGTTTAAGTATGTCTTAAAGGTGAAGTTTTACTGCTTTTCAAAGAAAATGTATTAGAAAAATCATCTGTAGATGGAGCATTATATGATCTATTTTCTTTAATTTATTTTATATTTTTATTCATATTCAACTGATGCCACAATTGGCATCTTAATTTTATTTAGTGTACATATTTATATAATCAGTTAAAGCTGATCTATATCTTTAGCTATTTTATACTAATTGTCTCTAATAATTATTACTTATTAAAGATTACTTTATGTTCTAATTTTAATTTACGTGGCTATTTCATTATTTAATTCTTTATCAGTTACAATACTATCAGTATCACTATTATATCACCTTCACTCAGCTCAGCAGAAATTAAAATCTTACTATAACTAGTAAGAGAATAGCTACAGAAGTATTTCTATAGCCAAATATATTTGTATGTTGCTTATTATTATATATAGTAACTACTTAAATTTATATTTATATTTTATTTAAGTATTATAAGTTACAAAGTTGGTATCTGTATATAACTTTGTAATAGCTATTTTAAAATAATAAACCTGTGGCTATCTAAATGCATTCTTAATAATAAACTGTTAAATATTAGTTTAATTATAGATTTAGGTGATTTATTCAAATAAAGAATAAACATATTTACTAAATAGATATTTATTAAAGCTATAAGGTAATTTTATACTACTATGCTATGCGCTATGAAGTACGTTTTTTTAATTGTTCACGTTCACGTTCACCTGATTTATCTAATGGAAATAATAATTCATCTTTAGTTCCATATCAAACTTAATAATTTATCCACACTTCGATTTAGATAAAAATATTATACATAAGAAAAATCAATTTCTGGCACATAATTTAACGATATATAAACTCTTAAGATCATAATAGTTTTAGTATGGTTTATTATTATTATTGCACCATCTTGTTTTATATCATAGTTATTAAAGCAATATTATTATCATGATGATTTATTAAATAAATATTAAGTATTAAAAGTGATATGGTTAAACCAGATGCAATATTTAAATTAACCAAAATACATGATTTTAAACACTAATTACTTAATTAGTAATAATAAGGTAATTTATTATTAGTTTATGTTTAAAAATAAATAATCTTTTTCATTTAAAATGTGTTTAGCAAATGAATATGAAACAAAAAAGTTTATAAACCGATTTGTGGGCTAATAGATGTATAATTGTAAGTAAAATATTTAATCACTAATTTAATTAATTATAAAAGTAAAATTAAATGCAAAGGGATTATCACTGTTTTTTATATTATAATCTGTTAATATTTTTTATTATAAAGTAAAAATAAATAATACAAGTTAATAGCGATAGATTAATACGAGGCTACATATCAGAGATTGTTACCGAGTATTGCATAACACTAAAAAATAAATATATCAGATTTAATTTTAGATTAAAAAGATTTTTACAATAAACAAAGATATTAAATCTATAAGATCTTATTTGGATGATGTGAAAAAAATGTATAAAAATCTAAATTACAAATATATGCTGCTTTGCAGCAAAAATTGCATAATTGTGCTATATATAAACAGGTTTTGTTTTATATTATAATAAACCTATAAGACAAATAAATCCCTTTGATAATATACCCATATATATATATATAATTAGCAAAAATAAAACATATAAACTAATATATTATAATTATAATATATACTCATTTAATAAATCAATATATTTTAATCTAGGTTAATGTCTATCATTATAATAGCATTTACACCGTAAAAACAATAATATGAGAATATTTAAAAGCCATCCCTTATTGAAATTAGCTAATTCATATGTGATAGATTCGTCACAACCATCAAACATAAGTTATGCATGAAATTATGGTTCTTTATTAGCTTTTTGTTTATTTATACAAATTGTAACAGGTGTAACTTTAGCAATGCATTATAGTCCTAGTGTATTAGAAGCATTTAATTCTGTTGAGCATATCATGCGAGATGTTAATTATGGGTGATTAATACGCTATATACACTCAAATACAGCATCTGCATTTTTTTTTATAGTGTATTTACACGTAGGTAGAGGATTATATTATGGATCATACAGATCTCCTAGAACATTAGTATGAACAATTGGTACAGTTATACTTATTATAATGATGGCCACAGCTTTCTTGGGTTATGCTTTTAGCCCAAAATGATTTATATTAAACTTAAATTTATCATATATCAATGAAAACGTTAGTTATCTCCTGATTAACTTTTTTCAATTTTGTTTATAATAAGTTACCTTATATTTTACTTAGATAATTTTAATTTCTATTTAAATCGTTTAATAAAGCGATTACAAATAATTTATTTTTTCATTTTACTTTTATTAACCTTAATTGCATTAAACACAACTAATTTTCTGGATTTTACATGTTATATTAAAGATGATAATTTACTTAATCCTATAGATAATAATATTTGCATAAAAAATAAATCAATACAAAGTTTATTATCTAAATTATTATTAATATATTATATTTGTATAGCTATTGTATTTTGTATAATAATGCAAGTAGGATTAAAACTTCATTCTGTAAATAATATTAAATTAAATTATTCAATTATAAATGTGAAAATTAGTGATAATTTAGAATTTTATTTAAATAGAATTATATTTTATTTCAAATATACAAATATTATTTGTATTTGATTAATATTATTAATATTAGCCTTAAACTTCTCAACTTATACATTAAATGAACAAGATAATAATAATTATCTTGTTGTGGCTAATAATAATGTAAAAGAAAGTGTAATGATACTCTTTTTTACTTATAAATGAATGTATAATAATATAAAAGTAAAAAAAAAGCATTATTTTACATCAAGTAATGATATTTTATCGATATTTTTAACAGAAAATAAATTAAAACCTATTTATACATACGAAAAATTGCATACACATGAAATAAGAAATACAATATTAAAAGATCTTTCAAATCTTAGCGGTATTTATCTTATTTTTAATAAATTAACTGGTGATTATTATATTGGATCAGCTTCTACTGGTAAATTCTATTCTAGATTTTCTAATCATTTATTATATTTAAAAGGTAATAAAATATTAAAACATGCAGTAAAAAAATATGGTCTTGAAAATTTTACATTTTTAGTATTAGAGTTATTTCCAGAAGTAGTCAACAAAGAAAATAATAAAAAATTATTGGATATGGAAGATTTCTATTTAAAGTCCTTATTACCTAATTATAATATATTGACTGAAGCTGGTTCTAGTTTTGGTTATAAACATACAGAATTAACTCGTATAAAGATGAAAAGTAATTATAGTGCATACCGTCGTAAGTTAATAGGTGATTTAAATAAAAGTAAAAATCTTTCAGAGGATACTAGAAATAAAATGAAAGAAAAAGCTTTAAAGAAAGGAATAGTATCTTTTTCAAAAGAAAATATGAGAAAAATATCTAAACCGGTAATATTATATAATTTGGATAGAACTGTGTTTGGAGAATATTCAAGTATAAAGGAAGCAGCTAAAAGTGTAAATTGTAGTGAAAAGACTATTTATAGAGCGTTAAAAACAGATAAAAAATTATTGAAGAGACGTTTTATTATTAATTTGAAAAAAAAATTTTTAACTTTAATATAAATTATAGTACCATTAGTATAATACTTGTGCAATTTATAAAAAAACAGGTTTAAAGTGGAATAATTCGACAGAGTTATTGAAGAAGCATAAGTGTTTCTTTTGCGATATTAGTGAAAACAGTCAAAGATATATACATATATTGAGACTGTCGGTTATATAGATGATCGCAACAGGCTGGGTCACTAATGGGTAGCTGAAATGCTGCTTAATGTACAGTCGGAACTTTTAGTTTATAACTAATAGAATAAACGAATTAAAAGTTATTCTGGTTTTATATTTTTAATCTATTATATAAAATAAGTTTGTATGTTTTACCTTTTGGTCAAATGAGCCTGTGGGGTGCAACAGTTATTACTAATTTAATGAGTGCGATACCTTGAGTAGGACAAAACATAGTTGAGTTTTTATGAGGAGGTTTAAATTTTGATGGACCATATTATGGAAACATAATATTAAAAATCTTGCTTAATGCTGGAAAATCCCCCCTCTTAGGAGTTGTATACGGTTTATTCTTAATTTTAATGTTAATTATTAGCGTAAAAATTACAATGACATGGGGACAATCAGCAGGGGTTAATAGAAATATTCACACTTCTATAGCCTCTCAGAGACTACACGCAGGAAGTCCTTTTTATGCTTATTTAGTAGGTTTATTTGAAGGAGATGGATTTTTTTCTATTACCAAAAAAGGTAAATATTTAATCTATGAATTAGGTATTGAAATGTCTATTAAAGATGTACAATTAATTTATAAAATTAAAGATTTATTAGGTATAGGGGTTGTAAGTTTTAGAAAAATAAATGAAATAGAAATGGTATTTTTAAGAATTAGAAATAAAGATCATTTAAAAGATATTATTATACCTATATTTGATAAATATCCTATGTTTTCTAATAAACATTCTGATTATTTAAGATTTAAAAGTGCATTACTTTCTAATATTATTTATTCAAAAGATTTAATAAAATACATTAGAAACGATAAACCTTTAAATTCTATAGAAAATATAATTAATGCATCATACTTTTCAGCATGATTAGTAGGATTTATAGAAGCTGAGAGTTGCTTTAGCACATATAAAAATAAAGATGATTATTGAATAGCTAGTTTTGATATTGCTCAAAAAGACGGGGACATTTTAATAATAGCTATTAAAAATTATTTATCTTTTACTACAGCCGTACATAAAGATAAAACTAATTGTTTTAAATTAAAAGTTACAGGGGTAAGATCAATAGAAAATATTATTAAATTTTTATCTAATGAACCTGTAAAATTAATGGGATGTAAAAAATTACAATATCTACTTTGATTAAAACAATTAAGAACTATACCTAGATACTCAGAAAAAATAAAATTACCTTCAAATTACTAAATAATTGCGTATCTTCTCTCTAAAAGAGAGTAATAATAGGACTAAGATATATTCCGATCAATAAACAAATTTATTGAGAGTAATGAGATTATTTAATATTTTTAAACATTAAATAAGGGGATTACCAACACACATGTTCAGTTAATAATGCCACATTAAATAGGTTTTTTTCTTTACATTTTATTTTACCTTTTATATTAGCTGCTTTAACTTTAATGCATTTAATTGCATTACATGATAGCGCGGGTTCAGGTAATCCTTTAGGTGTTTCAGGTAATTATGATAGATTACCTTTTGCTCCTTATTATATATTTAAAGATTTAATTACTATTTTTATTTTTGTTTTAGTAACAACGGTTATTTTATTTTTTATCCCTAACATATTAGGAGACAGCGAAAATTATGTTATGGCCAATTCTATGCAAACTCCCGCTGCTATAGTACCTGAGTGATAGAAAGATGTCACTTAATCTCACCATATGCTGGAAACCTCTAAAAAATTAAGTACCCATAATTTGGTGAAAATTTTAGCTATGTGACAAGGGACAATCAGCAGGAAACCAAAATAATATATTTATGAGTAGGTTCCTCAGAGACTATACGTGAGAAATTATAGTTATTATAATGAAAATATAGTCCAGCCGTAATGAAAATTAAGGGTTATTTGGTTATTTGTTCTATAGTGTATTTACTACAAATAAAGGTTCCACAAAAGATGTTAATCGTTTATCTTCATTAGAAAGAAAACTTATATCAATACCTAATGATATAAAGGACGTATTAGTAGGAATATTACTAGGTGATGCCCACATAGTAAAAAGATCCACTACTGGTAATTCCAGATTAGTGTATGCACAAACAGCTGTTACACACAAAGCATATTTTGAACATGTTTACGGAAAATTTTCTAGCTTTTGCACTAAAAATTATCTACCGCAATCTAGACTTATTAAAGACAAAAGAACTGGTAAAAAATACAGTGCTACATCTTTTACCACTATGCAACTTCCTTGTTTTAATGTATTTAGAGAATTATTTTACGCATCAAATAAAAAACTAGTGCCCCATAATATATATGATTTGTTAACACCTCAAGGGTTAGCTTTTTGAATAATGGATGACGGTAGTAAACATGGAAGCGGATTACATATAAGTGTATACGCTTTTACTAATGATGATCTTGACAGATTAATGTTTACCTTACAAGATAAATTTAAGTTAAAATCTTCTATACATTATAACAGGGATAACAAACCACGTATATACATATTTAAAGAATCCATGGATAATCTATTATTATTAGTTAAGCCATATATTATACATAGTATGTTATACAAGTTAGGTTTGTAAAGTATCCTTAAGGCAAGTAATTTAATTATTTGATCTTTTACCATTCTATGCTATACTAAGATCTATACCCAATAAATTATTGGGTGTTGTTGCTATGTTTTCTGCTATTCTAGCGCTAGCTGCAATGCCCTTTACTGATCTATCTAGATCAAGAGGTTTACAATTTAGACCGTTAAGTAAAGCAAATTTTTTCTTATTTGTGGCTAATTTTTTAATATTAATGTTGCTAGGTGCTAAGCACGTTGAATCTCCATACATAGAATTAGGACAGATTTGTACTACTCTATACTTTGCGCATTTTTTCGTAACGGTGCCTTTTATCGGTATGATTGAAAATAGTTTAATAGAATTACATAGTGATCAAATTAAAAATAAATATTTAAGTTTAAGAAAAATAAATAATTGATATATAGATTATAACACTTTTAAAAGTGAATTTAGCATAAGTTTTATATTTAGTGTATTTATTTTAATAACGTTATTTAATAATTTTAGTAATTTTTTTACTTTTCAATTTTGTGATGCTCCAACACCTTGAGGTATATATTTTCAAGATAGTGCAACACCACAAATGGAAGGTTTAGTTGAACTTCATGATAATGTTATGTTTTATCTTTCTATAGTATTATTTACTGTTGGTTGAATATTAGTATCAATTGTTAGAAAATTTACTAACGCACAATCACTTACATTTTTATCAAGTAAATATACAAGTCATGGAACATCAGTTGAATTGATTTGAACTATTATACCAGCCTTGATTTTAATTTTTATAGCTTTCCCCTCTTTTAAATTGTTATATTTAATGGATGAAGTCAGTGATCCAGCTATGGTTGTTTTAGCAGAAGGTCATCAATGGTACTGAAGTTACCAATATCCTGATTTTTTAAATGGTGAGGAAGAATTTATTGAGTTTGATTCATATTTAATACCAGAATCTGATTTAGAGGATGGTGCACTTAGAATGTTAGAAGTGGATAACAGAGTTATTATACCAGAATTAACTCATGTTAGATTTGTTGTTACTGGTGCTGATGTTATACATTCATTTGCTTGTCCTGCTTTAGGTATTAAATGTGATGCATATCCGGGCAGATTAAACCAAATGTCTGTTTTTGTTAATAGAGAAGGTATTTTTTATGGTCAATGTTCAGAAATTTGTGGTATATTGCATAGTTCTATGCCGATAGTCATTGAATCAATAAGTGTTGAAAAGTTCGTTTCTTGAGTAAAAGAACAATAATGTAAATGTTATTATTATACATATAACGTTGTAATATAGATATCTAATCTATATTAGATATAGCATAATAAATAATTTTTTATTTAATAGTTGAACAAAATAATAATGATGATTTTAGATGTACATTAATGTATATAATACATTATAATTAATTATAATTTTTATTTATAAAGAGGGATATGTAGTAGACGGTTCTACAATTTGATTGCAAATCATATCCATGGGGTTCAATTCCTCCGTATCCTTCCGCAATTATTAACCGGGTTACCGATTAGATTTTTCTATTTTTTTTTTAAATAAATTATGATACAAGCAGCAAAAATAATTGGAACAGGATTGGCTACTACAGGATTAATTGGAGCAGGTGTTGGTATAGGAGTGGTTTTTGGAGCTTTAATTTTAGGTGTGGCTAGAAATCCATCTTTAAGAGGTCAATTATTTTCTTACGCTATATTAGGATTTGCATTTTCTGAAGCCACTGGATTATTTGCACTTATGATGGCATTTTTATTATTATTTGTTATTTAAAATTATTTTAATATTTAATTAATGTATATATATATACATTAATATAATATATTGTTATGTTATACAGAGAAAGCGGTGCAGTAGTTCGTTGCGATACGAACTACTGCACTGCACAAATAATATTATTATTTAGTAATGTTCTGTATATTTACTGTAGATATTTAACAAACTTTGCTAAAATTATAAAAATAAATTTAATTGTAATAATTTTTATCAATTTATAAATTGATAAAATATATACCATCAGCATGATGTTAGTTTTATGTGTACGGGCACGAGCACGGTCCTTCAAAGTAGCCGTCTGTAAAGCATTAAAGTAATGCTATAATGACATGTCTATTTATATGCCAATATATTTGATCAGTTGAACAGTAGTGATACTATTATAACTATAAAGTATAAAATATTATTCTTACTAGCTTAATTGGTAAAGCAAAATACTTCTAATATTTTAGATTAAAGTTCGAGTCTTTGGTAAGAATTATACATTATAACAACTGTTATAATGTATAATTAAGAGTAAGTATAATTTTAATATTAACACAAATAATTTTAGTTATTTTTACTTACATTTATTTAAACCTATATTTAATAATAGGTAACTGATTTTACCTATATAATCACTTTTTGTAATATTTAATTATTATATAATCGTTACTTTTAATGTGGTAATAAGATAGGTTTAATTTATAATTAATGATGATTTATAGCTCTTGAATGATATACAAATATTAAAAAAAAAACACACTAATGTTATATACATATTTACATCTAATTAAATCAATATTAGAAACATTAATTACTTTTATACCTATATTACTGTCTGTAGCATTAGTAACCATAGGAGAAAGAAGAACAATGGGGAGCATGCAAAGGAGAATAGGGCCTAATATTGTTGGATATTATGGTTTATTTCAAGCATTTGCTGATGCATTTAAATTACTTTTAAAAGAATATGTATCACCTACACAAGCAAATGTAATTTTATTTTTTATGGGTCCAATTATAACTCTTATTTTTTCACTATTGGCTTATGCTATTATACCATATGGTCCTGGTATAGCTATATCAGATTTTAATTTAGGTGTACTTTATATATTAGCTGTTTCTTCCTTATCAACTTACGGTATATTGTTAGCAGGTTGATCCGCTAATTCAAAGTATGCCTTTTTAGGATCACTAAGAAGTACTGCTCAGTTAATTAGTTATGAACTAATATTAAGTTCAGCTCTATTGATAGTTATATTTTTAACAGGTAGTCTTAATATAACTGTTATTATTGAATCTCAGAGAGCTATTTGATTTGTAATACCTCTATTACCTCTATTTGTTATATTTTTAATAGGGTCAATAGCTGAAACTAACAGAAGCCCCTTCGACCTTGCAGAGGCTACAAAAATTGTATACGTTATTAATTATTTACCTATAATAGTAAGTAAAAGCTTTAATTTTTACTAATATACCTTACCCCCTTTTATTAAAAAAAAAATGTAATTAAAAATAAATAAAAAATCCATTTTTATTGAATTACGGGTTTTACAGATGCAAAAGGCTGTTTTACAGTATAAAAAGTGACGAATATAACTTAGGATTAAACCTCTATTTCAAATAAAATTACATAAAAGAGATTTGGTTTTATTAATGCATATAAACTATTATTTTGGTGTAAGTGTAAATAAAAATAAGGACAATATTGATTATTTAGTTAGATAATTTAACCAGTTAACATAATATTACCTCATTTAATATTATTAACACAAAAATTATTTTTTAAACAAATTGTAATTATTATTAATAAAAAAGAGCATTTTAGGGTAGAAAATATTTATATTTGGGTTTGTCAAAAGAGTTAAGTAGTAAATTTTTTTTATTACCCAGGTTTATTATTAATCCAAATTCAGATATTTAGCGGTTTAGATGGAAAAGGTTGTTTTTTCATAAAGATAAAATAAAAAAGTCTCAAAAATAACTCAGCATTCTAAAGATATTTTTTTTAGAAAATATCGTTAAATATTTAAATTGTGTTAGTAAAAATCACTAAATTAGTAAGTGATTATTTGGTTTCGTTTCGTTTCGTTTCTAGCCAATATTATTCTATTTTTTAAATAATATCCGTTACAAATTGTTAAAATAATTATTTTTAAGTTATGATTAAAAATAAAAAGTAGAAGATGTAAAAGTAATTAAATTAACAAAAACGGTATGAATATTAAAATAATTATTTGGCTTAAACTATTTATAACAAGTATGATTTGGTCTCGTAAAAGATTACTATATGCTGGAAAATCTTATATATATATATATATAACACAGAAGACAATCAGCAGGAAACCAATGTATATTTATGTATATTAGTAGGATCCTCAGAGACTACACGTAATCATTAAATATTAATTTATTATTTAATAAGATATAGTCCAACCATATATCTAAATATGTTATAGTTATTCATATATTTAGATATTAAGTTATTACGTATTTAACCTTTAGTTTATAACAGTAATAAGAATAGGAAAATGTATATTAACTATTCTAATTATTTACAAAGATCTTCTTCACCTTATGCATCTGATTATTTACCATTATCCTCTAAAATCAATTTATTTGTACGTAATACACTTATATATTATAACTAAAAACTTTTATAGCTTTAACAATAAACGATATAGAGGTAGTGCTAATATTTAAGACTTATTGAACACTTATCTAACAAAAAATCTAATATAGTACTACAGAATGCTATTACTAAATACGGTTTAAATAAATTTAACTTTTGTATTTATGAGTATTTTATATATAACAGCAATGCTGGCATTGACTTATTTGGAAACGGAAACTGCTTATATTCAGTTTTAATATTTTATATATTTTTAGGTTATAAACATACTGATTAAACTAAGTTTAAAATGCTAATAATATAAATAGGTAAATGAGCAAAAATAAAAACATATAGATAATCCTGGTAAACTGAATTTTATCTAGGTTAAACTTAAACTACACCAACTGGTACAATTCTAAGCAAAAAATAAGTGACAAAGTGAGTAAGTATAAAAGCTTTATATATGATTAGCTAAATCTAAAAATAATGTCTAATTAGTTAGACATTTAAATATATTTAAGGTTACAGTTTGTGAGTATTTAAATTTTTTATACAAAAAAGACACTTTTAGTATGTTTTTACTTTGGAATCTGAACTTGTTAGTGGATTTATGACAGAACATTCAGCCGTAATTTTTGTATTTTTTTTTTTAGCTGAATATGCTAGTATTGTTTTTATATCTTTATTAATTAGTATAGTGTTTTTAGGTGGTTATTTATTTAACTTTATGTATTTATTATATATAATTAAATGTCTTCATTACATACCAATTTGTATTGACTATATAATTAGTTATAATAAATTTGAATATTATATTGATTTTGATCATTACGTATATCTTAATTATAAATATTATGGATATTATGATTTCCATTACACACCTAATGATAGTATATCTCATGGTATAATATTAGGATTAAAAACTTGTATTATAGCTTTTATCTTTATATGAACAAGGGCTAGTTTGCCTAGAATACGATTTGATCAGCTAATGTCATATTGTTGAACAATATTATTACCTCTAGTAATTGCTTTTATAATATTAGTTCCTTGTATATTATATAGCTTTGGAATAATACCTTCAAACATTTTTTTGTTTTAAAAAGTTAGATTATGCTGTGCAATTTATGTAAAAAAAAACACATATATTTTTTTATATGTTACTATTAAATTTTATCTTATCTATAACTAGGTTTAGGTGCATTGATAAGCATCATGATATATTAATAATATATAAAAGTATAAATTATGCCACAATTAGTACCTTTTTATTTTGTAAACCAAGTTACATTCGTATTTACATTGCTTTTGTTGTTGATTTACGCTTTTACAAAATACATATTACCAAATTTGGTCCTTTTGCTTTCAAGCCGTATATATACTATGGAATAAATATAGTTTTTATATTATTATATAGAACATTAGCATTATTAGAAGAAAAAAAAATGAAGACTGCAATAAATGTAATAGATGATAATAATTTTATTTTGGCTGGTTTTCCTATTGTATCTTTATCTAAAAAAGAAAATTTTGCTGAATGGGGGGACTTTTCTGTAGTTTCAATAAGATTAGTGAATAAAAATTCTAATACTTATGCATATAGTTATATAACGTACGAAATGGTGTTTTTTAAACCATTTACTCAATTTATGTCCTCGAGAAATTCTTATCATCTTGATAATACTTTTAGAGAACCTAAAACTTTATTTTGTGCAATCGATAAAAATGTAGAACAAGATTATAAGGGGCATATAGATAATTATTGTGAACTTTTTAATAATGCTGTTGATCAAAAATATGATGCATATGAAGCTATTGTTAAGATTAAATCAAGTATGTACAAAAACAATCATGCTCAGTACTATGTATATAAGAAAATGTTTGATATATTAATAACTAGATATACTATGTTTTTAGATACTGATAAAATGATTGAATTGTTTGATCTTGCTGTAAAAAAAAATCTATACGAATTTGTAAATAAGGCTATTTATGAATTAAGAGGAGGAAAATTTGAATATCTTAATAAGAATACCATTAATAAGGTTGATTTTAGCATTCTTGATAGATGTGTTTTTGTGGTTAAAGATCCTAATAAATTTATCTCTAGTTTATCTAAACATTCTGGTATTAATATCAACCAGGGACCTCAACGTCAAAGAGGGCAAATAAATTCAATTGATTTTCTTTTATGTTTACTTGATGAGGATTTTAGAGACAGTATATATAATCATTTTTCTTATCATTACAAAAAATCTCCATTTTTAAGAAATTGATTAAAAGATAACAATATGACTTTGAATAAAAAAAATTTTTCCTTTGATAATATACATAGGAATATAGGCAAATCAATTAAATGATAATTAGTTAATGAATATAAAAATTGTTATTATTGCTACATTATATATACATAAAATATTTTTATATAACTGAAGAATTATCAGTAATTAAAAACATTATTATATTTTAATGTAAATAAGAAGGAATATTTGATATAGTCAATACTGCTACGCAGATATTAGATAGTAAATTAATCAGTAATTGATTTTAATAAATATTATTTAATATTATTGTGAATATTAATAACAGGCTAATTTAGTGTATAGTGCTCTATATAGATTTGTTGTGGTTGTGGTTGTGGTTGTGGTTGTAGGTTGTAGTTTTTAGGTTATAAAGTATTAATATAACACTTATGTTTATATGAGACATATCTATCTATCTAAAATACAATATAGATCATGTAGGTAATATAGTAATTATAAAATAATATGTACAATATTTACTTTGTAATACATGCTTTATCTATTAGATGTGTTAGATATAACTTTATATTTGTATATATACATATTATATTTTTTATTAGATATGTGGAAAATATTGATATATATATCAATTATCTATGTTACTATTACTTTTGTTATTAGTACCATTAGTTGGTATATTATTTATATCCCTATCTGTTAGTTTTAATAGATTAGATCTAAATTGGATATTTATATTTGATGAAAAAAAAATAGCTCTAATTACGTCGTTAATAAATTTATTAATTAGTTTTATAATATTCATAGCATTTGACTTTAGTCAAAATCAATTTCAATTTGTACAAGAATATCATAAATTTAGTTTTTTTCACTTATATTTAGGTATAGATGGTATATCGATTTATTTTGTTTTATTAACAACTATTATAATACCTGTTTCATTATTATCTAATTGAAACTCACTATCAGATAATATTCGACCATATACAATAATAATATTATTATTGGAAATGTTATTACTAGCTGTTTTTTTAGTATTAGATCTTTTATTTTTTTATATATTTTTTGAAAGTATATTGCCTCCTTTATTTATATTAATAGGATTATTTGGTTCCTATAATAAAGTAAGAGCAAGTTTTTACTTATTTTTATACACACTATTAGGCTCTTTATTTTTATTATTATCTATTGTTACAATTTATTCGATAGTTGGAACTACTGATTATAAAGCAATATTTAAGATAAATTTTAATTATTTTACTCAGGTGTATTTATTCTGAGGTATTTTTATAGCATTTGCAGTTAAAACTCCAACCATCTTTTTAAACACTTGATTATTAAAGGCTCACGTTGAATCACCGTTAGGTGGTAGTATTATTTTAGCGGGTATAGTTTTAAAATTAAGTTTATATGGTATAATAAGAGTAATTATACCCTTGCTTCCAATGCAAAGCATTGATTACATAAACATAATATATTCAATTGGAGTTATAACTATTATATATGCTAGTATTAGTACGTTAAGAACTATAGATGTTAAAGAGCTAATTGCTTATTCATCTGTTTCTCATGCAGCAGTATACCTTTTAGGTGTATTTAGCAATACAATACAGGGAATAGAAGGTGGTGTAACTTTAGGATTGGCTCATGGTTTTGTCTCTTCTGGGTTATTTATTTGTGCAGGGGGTGTTTTATATGATAGATCTTCTACAAGATTAATAACTTATTACAAAGGAATAGCTCAATTGATGCCTTTATTTTCTATTGTTTTTTTTATACTGTCTTTAGGTAATGCTGCTACCCCTCTTACTTTAAATTTTATAGGAGAGTTTCTTTCATTATATGGTGCATTCGAAAGGTTGCCTTTATTAGGTGCTTTTGCTAGTTGTTCTATAATATTTTCTGCTGCCTATACTATTTATATGTTTAACAGAATTTGTTTTGCAGGAAAATATTCTAAATTCTTTAAATACAATATACCGGATTTAAATAAACGTGAGTTTTATATTTTATTTACACTTGTTGCACTCACAATTATATTAGGTGTATATCCTGCTCCTATTTTAGATGGCTTACATTATAATGTATCTTGCTTAATATATAAAACTTAAATTACATAATAATGGAAGCTAATTTTGGTTTTGAGCAAAGTGTAAAACACCCCTATATACCTTGCTATATAAATGAAAAAACTACGATTTACCCTTTAAAAGGTAATTGTATATTTGTAGGATCTGAATATATTTATTTTAGCAAAAAAACCAAGGTTGTAAATTTAATATACGATATATTTATTATTTACCGTTTTAATACACAAAAAAATCGTTTTTTTGATATTATAAAATAATTACAATTACGTAAAAAAATAATTAAGTATCCTAAAAATGATATAAATAACTTAATGTAGAAAGAAATAGGTAATAGTATATACGGAGCGTTTGTAAGAGGAATGAGCAATAAGTGGAAATTCAACCTAAAAACTGGTAAAATGCTTAGAATGGAAAAAATTAATTATAAAACCCAATATTAGCATCTTGAGTCACAGCATTTATGAGAAGTATAATAGGTAAATATTTACATTATCTCATGTCAGTTAAATAAAAGGTAAAGTTATTTAAGTGACTACTGATAGTTTTATAACAAGCCGACTTAGAATTAAAAATAAATAAAAGTGGTGGTATTTAATCAATTAAAACTATTAAGAAAATCTATAGATGATATAGATACAGCATTTAAATTCAGGTGTTGGTATTATGAGTTGAACCAACTACACGTGGGCAGTTATCAAAAGATTCAAGTTTAAGTTAAGAGCTGCAACAGAATTTAAATCTAGAAACTACACTTTAGATCAGATGGAAAATTTGTTTATAGAAAAACTGATGATAAATCGTTAGAATATATTCAAATAAGTTTGCTAAATAAGTTTATAAAAAAAAGGGCATGTCACAATGATATATAAAGATCAACTATTTAGATTATTATATGATTATAGACTTTAATGATAATTAAATTATAACATAAAAACTATTGCACAGTAAATCAGTTCAAGATATAGTTCAGGTAATAAACCTTCTAGGTTTAAGCCAATTACATAAAACACGCTCATATAGTAAATTAAATTAAAATTCCATATTAAGTAGTAATAAGTATAAGAATTATATATATTTAGCAATTAGAACTTTTATAAAAGGGTTAATACATGATTCACCAAAATATAATTTGGATTGATTATAGACAAAAGTGGATTTAAAGAATATAAAGGAATTATTGAATTAATAACGGATTTTGACAAGAGTAAAAAAATAAAAGTAACTAAATCAAGTATATCAAAATTAAAAGGTAGAAAAATAATATTTAGATCCGTACCACAAAAAAAATAAACTTTAGATTTTGTAAATTATGTAAAAACAAGATTTCCTAACTTTGATGAAAACAGCTTTTTCCATTAATTCAAAAAAGTTGACATTTTTTTTTGTAATATAAAATAAGATTACAATTTTGGTTACAAAAAATGTCAACACTTGTATAAACAGTGCTGTTGATAGTGGTGGTAGAATATCTTAAGCAATATCATAAGTAATACCCATATATATTGATGAGATATTCGAGGGTATAGGAGGGTAAAATAAAAAAAAAATAATTTTTTTTTGTTTTGTATAGACTAATGCGGTCAGAAAACGTTTTTTTTAACAATTTTTTGATAATAAAATCAGTGAGGTTGTTTTTTTTATATATTAATATGTATTGCGAGTCAATTCTTTTAATTGTACGTTTATTAATTTCTTGGTTGTTTTTAACCCATTCTATATTATGAAGTTCATAATTGCTTTTTTTGATTATCCACTATTATTTCAACCAATCTTTTTTCTCTGTCTATTATTTTACCTCCTTGCTCTATATAATCTAATATATTTAGATCAAACCTATCTAAATAATGATTATTTGAATATAAATCCATGTATACTGAAACTAACATATTTTTTAAAGTATCTACTTTATCCAAACTAGTTCCGTTCCGTTCCGTTCCAAAACAATCATGAATAGCTAATAATTGATGATTTCCATATATCTTACTAAATTTATTGTATAATAAATTTAATGAACTAGCATCTAAGGAATGTATTAGGCATTAAAGCTCTAATTTGCTTTTTTTTTTATTATAATTATTTTTATCTGTAATCTGAATATTAATTTTAGCTTTACTTTTAAAAAATGGTCTAATAGATACTGATTTTGTTTCTAAATAACTTTGTCTTACAATTAACCCATGAGGTAAAGATCAAAAAATAGGTAATCCTATAAGAGTTAATATTGTAGCTATATTTCTAAGATATTTCAACAACTTTTTAAGTTTTTCAAAATCATTTTGTATAATACTAGTTATTAAGTTAACTAAAAGTAATATATATTTGTTATTTATTCAAGGTTTTGTTTGTCTTTCTGATTTAGAATATCATGATAAATTATCATTTTTTTCAATATCTACTAAATGTATATTATCTTTAACATACTTTCTCATACTTTGATGATATACGTTATATGGAATGGTCATAATAACTTTTTTTATAATAGATCTTTCTAAAACAAAATTTCTTAATCTTTCATAAGACCCACCATTATCATTTTCTAAATTACCTAGTTTTATATTATGGTTAAAAATATTTCCTAACATATGAACTAGAAAACTATAAAAATCACTAGGTGCATCAGCATCATTACCACCGATCAAATTAAGTTCTTTGAATAAAGTCTCTTCATTACTTAATAAACTCAAGTGTTGAAATCCATTACATGTTGCATTCAATTGTATGGTAAGATATGTACGAAATTCGTATGCATTTTCATTATTTAAAAAAGAAATATAACGTTTATATTCCATACAAAATGCTAAAAATAATAATTTATCTTTAGCTTTAGATAATAATATACCATTATAATAATTTATTATATTTTCTAAATTATCTTTAATTCATTTTATTTTACCTTTATTAGATAATTTATCCTTACCAAAACAATTTGCACCATAATATTCTAAATATTTAACTGTATATAAATTATTTTTACTTATTATACCAGGATTACTAAAGAGTAAAAGAGCTTTAGCTAATTAAGAGGATTGATAATTTAAATAACTATTTGAACAATAGATTCTACCTCGATTATCCATTCTTAGTGGAAAATAAATTTTAGAAAAATTTTGGTAAAAATCAGCTAATCCTAAAATTGTTTCCTGTAAATTTAGTTTACTAAGATAAGAACTATACTTAGTTTGTTGATATTTATTTATTTTTTCTATATTTTCATAAATAATAGGTGCATCTGAATCGATTAATAAACCATGCTTATTAATTAATATATATTCTAATAATTCCTTATTAATTTTGTAAGGTACACAACTAATATTATTAACCATATCATAAATAATATTATCATCTTTTACAATTGATTTATGCTTAATTATATTTTTATGTATAATAAACTCTTCTCTATAATTAACATCATTTAATAAATATCCACCCAAAATATTATGATTATAAGGTTTAGGTTTAACGATCATAGGTAATTTCAATGGAAAATCTAAAATAGATTTATCACTCATATTCAGTATTTTTCTATCAACTCTTAATACATAATATTTTTCATCTTTAGATTTTATAACTAATTCACTTTTTACCATATTACAAGACTCTAATATTTGTATTAAACAAAAACCTAAATATGCTTTAATTTGATCACTTTCTATTTTATTTACTAAACTATTATTAGAACTTATTTTTAAATCATACCATTTGGAATAACTCTTATCAGCGAAATCTTTATCACTAATTTTTAAAAGATAGAGATATTTTACTATAATTTTTCTACCTATATCCATAGCTACATTAATAGAATAAAACTTCTCACTATCATCTGAATTTTGATAAGTAGATATTATAAGAAAATGAAGTAAAGATAAATTTAAAATAAATTTTACTTTACATCTAATAGATTAATAATTGAAAAGATCTCAACATCCATCTTTTTTTTTGCATTTTTCTTATTTAAAGATTTATAATAACCTTTAAAATCCTCAATTCTATTAACTAACTCCTCCTCCTTTTCTATCATAAAAGATTTCATTTTAGGAGAGATGAGATCTGTATTAACACCAGATATAGAATATCCTTTATAATCCTTAAAAAGTAATTCATATTGATCAAAAACTAATTTTTCAATAGCAATTTGAGATTCTTCATTAGATATAAATTCCTTACTAATATATTTACTAAATAAACTATTTAAAATATTACCTAAAATATTGTTAATTCTATCACTTCTTCTCCCAATAGAATAAAATCTCCGACTGCCCAAATAAGTAAATCTCTGTCAATAAGAATTGTTTTTAAACCCAAATACCCCATTATCACAAACGTAAGATCAGATAAACCGTTTGCCTATATTGTTATTGAAACCACCAATTGTCATTACCGATAAAGATTGCAAGATATTATTGCATTTAGTACCAAAAAAGTATTGATTTGTCTCGCCTATAATCAGCGGCATTAGATGATATTTTAAGAATAATTTCTCATTAATTTTAATTTTAATTTTAATTTTAATTTTATTTATATTTTTATTTTTATTTTTATTTATATTTTTATTTATATTTATATTTTTATTTTATTTATATTTTTATTTTTATTTATCTTTCTGCTGGAGTAGCAGTAGCAGATTACATTTATTTCTGAGGAGAAATAAAGCATATATTTAAAAGACTATAGATAGTTTTATGCTTATACAGTTGTATCTGTGTATTAGAGCATATAGGGTGCAAATTTCCTAATAGTTTAATGGTATTACTATATACCTGTTTCGATGTCATCTATTGCCACCGATGCGATAAAAACTGTTATTATTTTAAAAGTAATATGTCGCTATGCATATCTTTATCGAAAAATAAAAATTATAAGAGCAATATTGTTAGAAAATATTCTAAAGGGTTATCTTATTTATTTAAAAGAAATAAAAATAAAGTTGTAAATGTTTATTTAAATATAAAATATTTACAGATTATCGAACATTTTATTGTTGAACTCAGTGAATCTGACTTAACTATAAACAATCTGTTTACTGTATTTTTTAATGTTAGATATAGTCTTTTTTTATGGCTGGTAAATGTTGAGATTTTAATGATAAAAAGGATTATAAGATTTTATTTGAGGATATTATGTCTAGATTAGATCATTATTTCTATAAATATGATTTATATCTCAAAAAGATATTTTTTATATTAAACTTAGTTTTAGACAGAAGGATAAGAAATTATTATCTGAGTTTTCTTTAGAAGAAAAACCTTCTTATATTTTTAATCATGAGAATCCTTTAACAGAAGAAAAAATAATAATTTGTTAAATATTCCAGTATCTATGAATGAAGATGGTAAACTTTTACCTACAATTACTTCTAACGGTTTTGGTTTTATTACACATATTAATTTAAATATTAATGGTATTTTAGTTAATTTCTTAGATATTATTAAAAACAATGCCAAAATATTAAGAAAAAACCATCCAGATAATAGAATACATTTTGATAAAGATTTTAAATTCTATTTACTTAAATACAGACACGATTATGTGTTAGCTATTAAAATATTAGGAAAAGACTCTATAGAAAAAATTAGATATTCTCTTAGTGGTGTTATTATCAATCGTATTACTGATAATGTAACTAATAATTTAATTCATAGAGTTTCTGGTAATCAAGAAGTTATTATTGATGGGGATAAAGTTATTTCTATTAAACAAGATATTAAATTAAAACCTATTAAAAAACCTAATGTTAAATCATTGTTTGTTGAGAATAATAATATAGGGGTTATAGATATAGAAACTTATAAAACTTATGATAATACTTTTAAGATATACGCTTTAGGTTTTAAAACTAATTTAGATGAAAAATCAACTATTTATTATATAGACAAAAATGATTTAGACTCTAACAAAATAATATTTTCTTTAGTAGATGAACTTCTTAGACCTAAATACGAAAATGTTAAATTTAACTGTCATAATTTAGGTGGATTTGATATTGTTTATATCTTAAATGCATTGTTTATTTATAATGATAATAATAAAGACAACAAATATTCCATAGATTGTATACTAAGAGATGATAAAATTATAAAACTTAAAATTAGTAGAAACAAAAATAGTTTTACTATATTAGATAGTTATGCTATGTTGCCATATAAACTTATTGAGTTAGGAGAGAGTTTTAACGTAGCTACTATTAAATCTAAGTTTCCTTACAAATTTGCTATACAAGATCATTTATTTTATGAAGGGTCTATGCCTAATATTGAATATTATGAGGATATAAAACAGGAGGTGTACAATAATATGTCCGTATATTACTGATCATTTTACGATTAAACTATTAAATACTTAAATAATGATTTGTGTAGTTTATACGAAATTTTAATTAAGGCTAATAAACAAGTTTTTTTAGATTATAACGTCAACATGACAGAGCACATAACTATATCAGGTTTAGCTGTTCGTGTATACTTAAAAGACTTTTATTGTGATAATATACCTGATATCAATAAGGCTAGTTTGTATAGAGATATTAAACAAGCATATTATGGTGGAATAACTGAGGTTTATAAATCTTACGGTACAAACTTATTTTATTATGACGTTAACAGTTTATATCTTTATGTAGCATTGAAGGATATGGCTGGTACTTCTGTTACTTATGTAGAATACTACGACGACAATCAATATAATTTAAATGATTTATTTGGCTTTTTCTATTGTAAAATTGAAACACCTAAGGATTTATACCTAGGTTTATTACCTGTTAGAGATCTAGGTTTAATTTTTCCTTTAGGTAGATGAAATGGTTGATATTTTTCAGAAGAACTTAAATTTGCTCAAGAAAATGGTTATAAAATAACTGTTATGAAAGGTTATAATTTTAGTAGAGAAAAAGATGTCTTCACTAAAGATGTCGAAAAAGTATATCAAATAAAATCTAATCCTATTAACCCTAGTCAAAAAGCTATGGCTAAAAGTTTACTTAATAATTTATTAGGTAGATTTGGTATAAACTTTTATAAAGATATTACATAATCTATGACTTCTGAAACATATACAGAAAAATCAATTATAAATAAAATAGTTTCATATAAAAAAAATTAGTAATAATTAAGTTTTAGTAATTTATACCAAAATTAAACTATGACATTATAAATAGTCATAAATTAGATTTTGTAAAAGTTATTATTAAATACAAGAATTTGATAATATTTCTATAGTAATTAATGCAGCTGCAGCTGTAATTGCATATGATATTACACATAAGTAAACTTAAACTTTATACATTTTAAACAAAGGTGGTAATATATTTTATAGTGATACAGATAGTATAGTAACAGATCTAAAACTACCTGAAACTATGGTAAATAAAGATCAATTAGGTAAATTAAAGTTAGAACACAGTGTTAAAAAAGGTATATTTATAACAAATAGATGATAAAAACAACTCTCTAAAAAAGGCTATAGGTGTTATATCAGATTCACTTTAATTTGCTGATTAATAAAAATTATTAAATAATAATAATGTAAATACAGCAATAAAATAAGTAGACTGAGTAAAAGGAGAAGTTAATTTTAAATTATATTACATATAACATAGTAGTGGTAGTAATACCAATAAATTAATATTACTACTATTGATGATTTATTATTATCAATATATATATATACATGAGTTTGATGATGGCTCTGAATGAACGCTGTCCAAATGCTTGACACATGCTAATCGAACGAAAATGTTTGGATATATTACTTTTTTAGCATATATTATATATATATATTATATTTGTATCATGTATTATATAATATATTATATGTTACTTTTGTATACTATTATTTATTTTAAGTGGTGTTAAGGTGAGTAAATGATTTTCTGATTGCCTTAGAGTAAGGAATAAAATTCCTTATAATATAAAGAATATTATCTATATTCGCTCTAAGATCTTGGAATAATTTCGCGTTGTTGTAGTTAAGTATTTATATTTAACTAGCTTAATCTTAATACGCGTAGTCGTAACTGGAAGGTTGATCGACCACAATGTGGCATGGTTAAAGCCCATTGACAACAGCAGTGAGGGATATTGGTCAATAGCCTAACGGCTGAACCAGCAACTTGGAGGAATTTTTAGCATGGCTATAATGTAATAATTGTTACATAAATCGATTTACTCGAATAAGATTCAAGGTAGATAATGATAATGACATTTTCTATTTATAAGTCTTGACCAATTTACGTGCCAGCAGTCGCGGTAAGACGTGAGAGGCTAGCGTTATTCATCTTTAATAGGTTTAAAGCGTTCCTAGACGGTTAATTAAGGCTTTTATACTAGAAGGTAATTAGTCTACTAATTAAACTAGAGTTACATGTAAGGGTGATTTAAAGTACTAATGAGTGTAGAGATGAAATTCTTTGATACGAAATATGTAAGTAAGGCACAGGTAACGGCGAAAGCATCATCTTATGTAATAACTGACGTTAAAGGACGAAGGCTCTTAAGAACTAAAAGGATTAGATACCCAAGTAGTTGGAGCAGAAAATGATGAATGTCATAGATTAGATTTGATTTAAATTTAGTTTATAAATGAAAGTGTAAGCATTCCACCTCGAGAGTAGTTTGGCAACATTGGAATCGAAATCATTAGTCCGTTTCTGATACAAGTAGTGAAGTATGTTGTTTAATTTGATAATCCGCAAAAAACCTTACCACAATTTGAATATTATAATTATATTATAATTACAAGCGTTGCACGGCTGTTTTAAGTTAATATCGTGAGATTTTGGTAAATCCAACAATTAACGTAAACCCTTACTTTATTTTTATATATGGTAGCAACACTCGACTAACAGAGTGCGTAATAGGGACTAAGACAAGTCATCATGGCCTAAATATTGTGGGCTATAGACGTGCCACATATTCCATATCAAAAGGATGCGAAATTGCGAAATTGAGCTAATCCCAGTAAAACTGGATATAATATTAATGGATTGTAGTCTGTAATCTCGACTGCGTGAAATAGGAATTACTAGTAATCGTGTATAAGTACGGCACGGTGAATTTTATCTCAGATTGGTACTAACCACTCGTCAGACGCTGAAAATTGTACGTGCAATAAGTTTGGTTTTATTTAATTATTAATCTGGAAAAGAGATCCGGAATTTTTAATGATAATTTTCGTATGCGCGACTTTGATTAGGGTTAAGTCGAAATACGGTTCGTGTAGTGGAAGTTGCACGGGAATTATTAAAATTTAACAATAAAAAAGTAGTGTTTATTATCATTAATCTTTAATTTTGTAGTTAAAATTAAATGAATATATATGTAATAAACATGAAAGGAAGATTCCGTTTGTTGGTATGACGGGTTGAGCTGTAAACTCAATAGCTTAAAAAGCTGTCAAAGGTTCAAGTCCTTTTCTTCCTATTTACTTCTAAAAAGTAAGTACCACATACTTAATAATAACTATGGTTCTAATAAATAATATTATTTATTATTATATAATTGTGCATTTATACGTATAAATAATACATATATAATTTATATATATGCTTATATTATTTAATATAATCTTACATTATATATATGTATATATATAAAGCCTTTATAGTTCAATGGTAGAGCAGGATACTGTTAATATCTAGATAAGTGTTCGATTCACTTTAAGGGCTTATGATTTACAATACTATATTATTTATATCGTTGTAAATATAATGATATAATCTTTTTTTTAATATAAGCGTGTTAATTAAATTGGTATAGTATTGTGCTACGGACACAATGTTGTAGGTTCGAGTCTTACACACGCTTTATACACATTTATTTGTGTAATATTCAAATCTAATTAATCATTAATAATTAGATTTAATAAATTAATTACAATAATTATTGTATAATTATATATTAATACACACTGCTTCGCAGTACGCAGTACGCACTAATATTTCCATTTCCGGATTGGATTAGCAACAACAAATATACTATATCTATATTATTAGGATAATTGCATCTTATTACATATTGTTTTTAACTACTAGTACTAGGTTGGACTCTATTATAATACTGTTACGCAGTATATATAATTTATATATATTTAATATGTGTTCTGGATTATTAGCAATAATTATTGCTAATAATACTTTTTAATTTTTTTTTATTTATAATAAATTGATTACTTATATTACAAGATTAAAATAAAGTTAATATGATTAACACCATGATAATAATAGAAACCATGGTTTTTGTTTTAAAGAGCTAAATTTCTATATAGTTGAAATGTGTAGCAGCATATGGTAATTTCTTAAATCAATAATCTATTTATTATTAATGAAATTTATAATTTTGGTTATAAGACAGTAATTTTAGATACTATATATTTAATATCCGTTTTTACTGGTATACTTGTTATAGTTAGTAACAACCCTATAATATCTGTTTTATTTTTAATAGGATTGTTTTTAGGTATATCAATATATCTTATATTTATAGGTATAAGTTTTATTGCTCTATCATATTTATTAGTTTATGTGGGTGCTGTTTCAATTTTGTTCTTATTTATTTTAATGTTAATAAATGTTAGAATATCTGAATTAGTAAGTAACACTAGTAATAATATATCATTAGCAGTTATAATCTCTCTTTTATTTAGTTATTTATTAAATAATATATTACAAAAATATTTTGAAAAAATAGTTTATTATAAGTGATTCACAGATGATTACGACAATATATTAAAAAATTCTATTAATACATCTGTTAGCGCAGATGAAATAATTTTCGTTACAGGTAAAAGCTGAGACAGTTTTTTTATAGAAAGCACACATATTATTAACATAGGTAATATATTATATACTAATTATAGCATTTGACTTGTAATAACATCTATAATATTGTTATTAGCTATGGTTGGTGCCATAGTTGTGACGATAAAACAAAAATAGATTTTTTTTTATCATGATATTATTATTAATTAGATATAATAAATATATTATAAAGATAAGATGTTAATTTTATTAACACAAATATAAAGTAATTAAAAAATTAAGAGTATAATTTAATGGTAAAATATGAAGCTTCAAACTTTAAATTCTCAGTTCAAATCCGAGTGCTCTTGATAATATTTAATTAAATTTTAATTTATATACAAAACAATATATATATATTGTTTTTTTTAAAATCGTTATATATCTAAATTTTATTACTAATAACAATTAATTATGTAACATATATATTAGATATGTGAAATTAACTATTAAAAAGATAATATTGATATAAAAATACTATACTAAAAATAATATTACAATCTAATGCGAATTGTTTAAAAAGCAATGTCTAAAATACATTATTCTAATATAATACAATTACTCTATCTATCCTTACTATGATGTTACTAATATAAAGATCTAAAATCATAAAACCAATATTTATAATCATAATAATTATATTATGTATAAGGATATTAACAATATGATCTAACTGGAATCGTGTTATATTAAGATACTGCTAGCCACAAGTAATTTTTTAATAAAGACTTTAATTTAATGGATAAAATATGTGACTTTTAATCATTAAAATATCGGTTCAAATCCGATAGGTCTTAAAATAAGATTTATATATATAACATATTTTTGTTTAGAGCAATAGCGTGCACTGCGTTTTGTTTTTTTTTTCGTGCATCGTTCCGCATAGCACTAACACTGTACGCAGAAAAAAAAAATTTTTTTATTTTAGTATAAAGAAATTAGCTCAATGGTAGAGCTACCGTTTTACACACGGTAGGTTATGTGTTCAAATCACTTATTTCTTAATGATAAATTCACATATAATGTAACTTAAGAAATACTGTATATAACGTGCATAATTTATATTATGACAAATATAATTAGGGGGAACTTCCAATCTCATCCATTTCACCTAGTTTCCCCTTCTCCTTGGCCAATATATACATGTATTTCTCTTATGGCTCTCACAACATCATTTGTTTTAATGATAAATAAATTTACTTATGTAAATAACTTTTTATTTTTAGCTTTTGTTGCTGTTATTATCTCTATGTCTTTTTGATGACGTGATGTTGTATCAGAGGGTACTTATTTAGGTGACCATACTCTTGCGGTTCAAAGAGGTTTGTATATGGGTATAGCTTTGTTTATAATAAGTGAAGCTTTATTTTTTTTAGCTATTTTTTGAACTTTTTTTCATAGTGCATTAGCACCAAATATTGAAGTGGGTACTAAATGACCACCAATGGGTGTAAGTTCTATTAATCCTTTTGAATTACCTTTAATTAATACAATATTACTTTTATCTTCAGGTATAACAGTTACTTATGGTCATCATTCTCTGATACATGCACACAGAAACGGAGTTCTACATGGTTTATTTTGAACAGTATTAATCGCTATTTTTTTTACTTATTTTCAATCTGTAGAATACTTAGATTCTACATATACTTTATCAGATAGTACATTTGGTTCTTGTTTTTATTTCGGTACAGGTTTTCATGGCTTTCATGTTATAATAGGTACTGCTTTTATAGCAGTAGGGTTATGACGTTGTTTATCTTATCAGCCTACTGAAAATCATCATTTAGGATTAGAGTCTTCTATACTATATTGACATTTTGTAGATGTTGTTTGATTATTTCTTTTTGTTTCAATTTATTACTGAGGATCTTAAATTATTAATTATCTAATACAAATGTTATTTTTTAAATAATTTGGATACGAAATATTGCAACTGATTTCTGTACAAAGTAATTAATTTATATGCATAGCACTATCACTATATACTTAAGGTATATTAAGATATAGATAAATACAATAGTGATATACTTTATTCAGCAAAATCCTGAATAAATGGATATAAAACCTTTATAAATGCTGCATAGTGCACAGCGTAGCTATATAATTTACATAGAGCTCATAAAGCTACAAGCTGCAAAATTACATTAAAAATAAATCAATCTAAAAAAAAATAATGAGTAAAAACTAACTGCAAAATTAAAAGTTTAATAAGTATAACAAAAAATAGTGGATTTAATAAATTAAAAAGCAATTCAAATGCAAATGCAATATATATTTATTTTATATATAACGGCCATAAGTTAATGGTAGACTCGTCGTCTTCCAAACGAATTATGTCGGTTCAAATCCGACTGGCCGTATAATATTTTACAATGAATTAGTAACTTAATTGGTAAAGAGCTTTTTTGTCGAAAAAGACGATGTCGGTTCGAATCCGGTCTAGTTCGAAAATATTAAAAAGGTTTTAGAGATAAAAAGGAAAAATTGCTATTGGTAAAGCGAGATATTTGCTAAATATTGTGTTATTAACATTTGGATGTTCGAGTCATCTTTTTTCCGTGTCCGTGTGTTTAATATATATATTAATTATATGCAATATACTGTTTTGCTTTTTAGTATATATATATATATATTATATATTTTTATACAAGTTGGTGTATATATATATATATATATAACTCTAAACTAAATATAAATACATTGTGTTTTTAAATAAAAAGTAATAGTTAAAAATACTTGTTGCGTCTGCGTCACTACCGACAGCACACAAATTCTAAGTCTAATTTAAAATGTATTTTTTTATATATAGGCGAAATACATTTTAGATTAAAAATAAACCAAATTTATATTTTTGCTATTTAATATCTGTATATTATGTATATGTTTTGTTTTTTAATGTAATTCAGTGCAGTGTAATCAGATGCAATGCAGCTAATTAAAACAAATTTTAATATCATCTATGTGATATTGATATAGTTAAATATTATATATATTATATTTTATATTATATTAAATATAATGTGTTATATAAAGTGCTTATATAAATTTATAAGTTTAAAAATGGTAATATGTGCGTGCAGTGGAAGTGTAATATAAGCTTTTATAATTAAAATTAAAATTATAATGTATATTAAATATAGTATGGTATACACTAATAACACGTAACATTTATTAAATTATAATAATTTTTTCTGATAACTAGTTTTTGTATTACTGATTAATTATATAGTAATTTAGATCTAAATAGATTTTTATTGTTAATACGTCTAAATAAAAATATTTACAGTTATTTATATACTAATACAAACAATATAATATATGTCTAATAATGGAGTTTAATGTATATAAATGTGTTTTATTATAAAAGTAATTTTTATTTAAAACACGCGTAAAATAATTTAAGAGATTAAAAAGGTTCCTTAACTTAATAGGTAAAGTATACTTTTGATAAAAGTAGGTTTAGCGTTCAAATCGCTAAGGAATCAATATTAATTCCTTAGATAGAGTATTTATTTTATCTATAGTTATTTAAAATGATACTACATATTTCGCCTAAAATTACAAAGTTAAATTGTACTAACTTATACTATAGCAAAATTCCTTTTCCAAGCAATACAACAAGATCTTTATTTTCCTTTTCATTAGTTGAACAGTTTCAACTGTGGGAACAGCATATTATGTTATTTTGTCCTTTTTTCCTATTTTATTTTTTTCGCTAATATGTTTTTCTACTACTGAAATTACTGGTACTCTAGATTTATCAACTTTAAAAATAATATATTATTATCTTAATCTAATTAGACATAATTTTATTTATAATTAAAATAATGGTTTAGAAATTACCTTAATAAGTGTTGATATTATTAATGCTCATTACCCCAATTTTGTAAAATCTTATCCAAATTTAGTTTAGCAGATAATCTTGATCTAATTAAAATTTCTCTAGAAAACGTTAGCAAATGTAATTTAGATAATATAGTCACAGATTTTAATTCTGCCATAATTACTCAATATAATGTTGCTTGTAATCAACTAGAGCTAATAATTAGATATTTAGATTCAGATATTTTTAATTATGATAATTTTGATGAAAAAATTATTAAATTTGTAGATAAATTAAAAAAGTAACAGGTATTTAATATAATTAATTTCCATATAAAATGAATAAATACATTTGATGTAATGTTAAATCAATAATTCTTAGTGTTCTATGCAGATAATTGTATAATATACTACATTACTCGTATTTATGCTGTACGAAGTAAAGCAATATAAATAAAAAGAGAATTGGCTGAGTGGTTTATAGCGATAAGCTTGAAACTTATGGGGTCAAAATGATCACATCCGTTCGAATCGGATATTCTCTGTTAATGCAGGTGCAAATATTACTATTTTTTTTTTACATACGGGTTAGAGCCTGGTTGGTTGGGCGCCTCATTTGGGTTGAGGAGTTTTTATGTTCGAGTCATAATAACCCGAATTTATGATTATAATAGTATATAACATGCTATAATTGTAAACATACATATGGACAGTATTGTTTTGTTATTAAAAAATACAATAGATTTAATAACTGTAAGTATATAAAGAAACTATTATGGATTCACAGCCATATATTAAAGAGATATATTAAATTATTTTTGTAATAATTTTTCGTACTAAGTAGTACAAGTAAGTATGAACAAGTACAAACAAGTACGAACAACTACGAAAAAAATTACATTTGAGCTCTTTTTAGAAATAAAGTAATTAAAACGAAGTAAAGTGAAGTATCATATTAACTTCAGGAAAACAAATCAAACGAGATTCTTTAAGTAGTGTAAGTGAAAGAAGAAAAGCCTACTAATAATAAGTAAAATGGAATACATCTGTTTGAATATAAAGGGGAACCTTCCTCTAAGGCTAAATATGATATATAAGCGATAGTGAGTAGTACCGTGAGGGAAAGGATGAAATAGTAGTTTTATAAGCAGCTCAATTTAAAATTTAAATAAAAAAAAAGAGCGTACCTTTTGCATAATGGGTCAGCAAGTTAATATTAGATGCGAGCGTATACGCAAAGATAAAACAATTATGGAGGAGTGATAAGTATCTAAAATTAGACCCGAAGCCTAGTGATCTTACCATGATCAGGGTTATAAAAGCTCGAACGGGTTATCGTTGTAAAGATATCCGAAGAATTGTGGTAAGTTGGTGAAAGACAATACTGACTAGGATAGCTGGTTTTCCGCGAAACCTATGTGAGTAGGTAATTTTAATTACATCTTGGGAGGTACATGATTGTGATCTCATACAACTAACGTTTTTAAACGTTATTTTTTGTATACATTGGGGGGTCGTGAAGATTCTATCAGTGAGATTTTGTTCTCGGAAGGACTAATGATGAATATTAAATAATCAGACATAGTACGCTAAGGTTGTATGTCTAAAGGGAAACAGCCCAAAACAAGAGTTAATAAGGTTCCTAAATTATTTTTAAGTGAAATTAAGGAAGTTTCTTTCTAATACGGCCAGGAAATAGGCTTAGAAGCGGCCATTTTTTAAAGACCTCGTAAAAGAGCACTGGTTTAATCTGAAATAAACACCGATGATTTAACGGATCTAAAAAAATATACCGAGACCTTGTCCATATTTGTATATATATGGTATCATATTTTGTATTTATGGGGTAGCGGAACGTTGGGCAAATCTCAGATTAGTTCTTTTTAAGAACTAAAATTAGATATCCCAAGTGATAATGCTGACATGAGTAACGATAAAGTAAAAGTTTACTTTTACTCGCCTGAAGCTTATGGAATTCACTTAAAGTAACGGCCTCTAAGTTTATGTTAAAATTGGTTATTAGCTAAACCAAGTGAATTAAACGATGAGTAAATCTAGTGAGTTTATGTCATAAATAACATTTATGCATTATATTGTGCATATAGTGATAAATGTTCTGGAAAATGAAGATGAATAATCTAAATAAAAAAAAACACTTGCAAGTAGTAGAGAGAAAGCGAGCAGTCTTTTTATTTAAACTCTAAATGAAAAAAAAACGCTTATTAGTAGTAGAGAGAAAGTAAGTAGTCTTTTTATTTATATTCAACCGTACCTAAGATCTACCACAAGTAAGCAAGTAGAGAATACGAAGGCGTTCGAGTGAACAATCATTAAGGAACTCGGCAAATTAACTCACGTAACTTTGGGATAAGGTGGGCCATTTCACTTGATTAATACAAGATTGGAAGAGGAGGCACAGAATGGTGTTGTACGACTGTTTAATTAAAACAAAGCACACTGCAAACACATAGTTGGAAGTATAGGGTGTGATTTCTGCCCTATGGCGGCAGGGTATCGAATTTACTTAGGTGAAATGAGATGAATTCACAGATTCATAAGAGCTTTAGTTAGATTAAGGTTTTTAATTTTAAATAAGGTTTCTTTTCTGATCGTAATAGATTGGATATAATTAAGGTTAGGTTTTGAAGTCAAACCCCGTTCAATGGCGGCTTTAACCTTGAGGGTCCTAAGGTAGCGGAATACCTTGGCCGTTAAATGCGGTCTTTGCATGAATGATGTAACGATACAACAGCTGTCTCAATGATTGGCTCGGTGAAATTGGAATAGCTGTGCAGATACAGTTTACCTCTAGTTAGACGAGAAGACCCTATGCAGCTTTACTGTTGCTAGTTATTAAGTGTGATATTCAATTTACAAGAGTAGAAGGTAATCTATAAGATAGAAGTGTAACACCTTTATTTTGGGATCACATTACAATTCTTTACCGTTATATAATTAATGGTGCAGTTGCTGGGTGGCAGTTTATGCGGGGCACAGATCCCATATATAGTAGCTGGGAATATCTAAATTTCTTTTTATTCGTGTTTATAAATGTATAAATAAATTATATTTTAATTAAAAATATATAATTTTATATAATACATTTGTTGTATCATTTATTGTTTATTATTATTCATATAATAAGGTCTTTAGACCAAATAAATGTGTATAGAAATGGTTATAAATTAGTAGTAATTATTACTAAATAATCTATTAATCTTATTTAAGGTAAGAACTTTTTTTTAATAAATAAGTAGGATTTTAAATATACTGAAAATATTTGTAATTAAATACATTATGTATTTATAATGTTATTTGTTTTTTACTAATTTGTTTTTTTATAATTGTAATTTTATTTAAAAACAAATTAGCTAAATGATGATTATTTTACCTAAAAAGTTTAATGGCTAAATCTTGCTTTACTGTTTTGACCTACACGTCTTTCAGTCGCGTAAGGCGGGGCATATGATCACAAGATGCATAAAGGAAAGGTCTTGTATTTTTGAAAAAGCTACGCTAGGGATTTTTTGTTAGTCCTCCGATAATCTATTATATTATTGGTAATAAAATGGGTAAATTTCAAGAAACACTTATAACAAATTATTGTTTTAATACTAAGTATCGCTTGCTTGCTATTATACTGCACCGCTCAAAAAAAAAATAAATAAAAATAAGAGAATATCATTGCAGTGAAGTGTATTTGAAGCGAAGCTTACTTAAGCATAATTTTAACATTATTATTTTATTATAATAGTTAAAATTAATTTAGTATGAACGTTCAACGACTAAAAATTAATTTTTTATATATCCCCATAATCTATAATATAAAACTCTCTTTTTTTGGAAATAATTATTTATATATTTTATAATCGTTATTTCTGTATAATAATTAATATTGATATAACTAATATTAATGAAATAGACTCATCATCTTTTTTAAAAGATGAGCTTTGAATATGAAAATATTAAAAAACAATACAAAAATAAAAGTTTTAAAATTCCTCATACAAGAAAAAGTTACATTATGTTAAAATTATTTAGTAAACGTTTAAAACACAATATTGAAAATATATATGATAAATCAAATTGTAAAAGTAATGAAATAGGTTATGTTAAACATAATCCTCCTGCTAATAAAGAATGATATAACAGTATATATGCTTTTAATAAAAATACAGTTAAATTGTTGCCTTCACTTAATAAACTTATATTTAAACTTATAAAAAGTTATTTTTATTTATATAATCATAAGTTTGAAAATAAGATAAGATTACCTCGTATGCGTATAAAGCAAAGAAGATTGTCTGTAAACAAAATATTCGTTAGTAAAGCAGAACTAAAACATACTAATGATAAAATTATTATAACTTTATATATATATAATAGACAAAATTTATATTATTTGAACAAGTTGAAGTTAATAGAAAAAGGAGGTTTTTTTAAAAAGAAAAAATCTTTTGAAATTAGATTAAAAAAAATAAGAGATAAAGGTTTAAAAATTATTTCCAAAGTTTTAAACAAAGAAAAAACCTTTGTTATAGATCAAATGCAATATTTCATAACGGAACCAGAGCAAAAGCAAACCAGTTGTGCAGTGGTTCAACAAAAAATAAGTTTTACTTTTACCACAAAGTATCTAAAAAATTTTTTAATCAAATCTTTAACACAAGAAATGTTGTGATTATATATTAATCAAAATATTTTTTTTAATAAATCTAAATTTAATAATAATTATATTTTACCTTTAATTAAATTAATTAAAACTTTTTATAACAAAAAAATAGATTTTAATTTAGTAAATCTAAAAAGTTTAACTTTAAATAGTTATCTTTTAACACAAAGTATAATTTTAAAATTAAATAAATGAAAAACAAATAGAATGTTAAGAACTTTATCCGCTTCCTTAGATTTGTTTAAATTACCAAAACGAGAAATAATTAATGAATTGATATACAACACTTTTTATAATAAAAAAATACTAAAACAAAATATAGTGGTTAATGATCAGTACAATAGTATTGATCATAATCTAAAGCAAAAATTAAGAGCAAATAATGACTTATTAGACATAATGTTATACAAAATGTATGATCTAAATCTTTTTAGAGGCTCCGCAAGCAATAATAAAAAAATAAAGTACGTAACAAATACTGTTTTAAATCTTATTAAATATAAAAGTGTGTGTGGTGTAAGATTACAAGGTGCCGGTAGAGTAACTAGACGTTATACTGCGCAAAGATCTGTTTTCAAGGTTAGATATGATGGTAATTTAAAAGATATGGATTCTTCATTCTTAAATAGATCTTCTGTTATTTTAAGGGGTCATTTAAAAGCTAGTTTACAATATACAAAATTATCATCTAAAGTACGTATTGGATCTTTTGGTATAAAAGGATGAATAAATAGTTATTAAATATAATTTATATTTATCTTTATATACAAGATACACCATTTATATAAAGAGAAAATAAAGTTTAGATTAAGAAATAGTCTGAACCATTTTGTAAAAAGTGGAAGTAAAAAATAAAAATTTATGTTAACAAATATTGAACAGGCTAATAGCGCAAGAGAGCTCAAATTGGGTGCGCTGTTTGGCACCTCGATGTCGGCTTAGCTCATCCACATGAATGTAAGGGTTATGTAAGGTGCGACTGTTCGTCGATTAAAGAGCTACACGAGCTGGGTTAAATACGTTGTGAGACAGTATGGTTTCTATCTTCTAGAGGAAATTAGAATAAAATAAGGAGAGCTTCCTCGTACGAAAGGAGCTGAAGATGTTAACCTATGGTTTACCTGTTGTTTATTATTTTCTTATATTAATTGTGATTATAAATTTATTTAAAATAAATTTATATCGGGTTTACTATTTCACTAATAGTAATTTTAGAATAAGCACGGCAGGAAGGCTATGTTAATTAAAAATAAGTGCTGAACGCATGTAGGCACGAAATATACCTTAAGATATTTTTAAAAAAACGTGGTTTAATGCCACGAATATAGACTATATTGTTTACGCAATATTGATCTTTTGTTTATAGGCTTTAGTTGATAGAATTTTGATTTTTTTAGATATAAAGTACTAATTTAATTTTCACACTAAACAATACTCTTATTTTAGTTTTTTATAACTAGCCTGGTTAGCATAAAAGTAATGCAACCGTTTTGTAATCGGTTGAAGTAAGTGCGATACTTACACTGGGCTTTAGTAAAACAATATTATTTTGTAATACTTATAAAGGTCTAGTAGTTAAGCGGTTATAACATGATGCTTTCACCATTGAAGCGGGGGTTCAACTCCCCTCTAGACCAAAACCCCTTTATTTTAAATTTAAAAGGGTTAAAATATAAAGGCGGATTGATGTAATAGTAACATAAATGGCTCATGTCCAGGATTTAGAGGTGCAAATCCTTTATCCGCATTGTTTATTTTTAAATAAAATAAGGGCCATAGCTTAATTGGTAAAGCAAGCTGCTCATGATAGCTCAGATGAGTGTTCAATTCATTCTGGCCTTATTTTATTATAACAATCCGAGTGCTGGAATCGGTAGACAGAGTAAACTTAAAATTTATTGATTAATATCGTGAAGGTTCAAGTCCTTTTTCGGATAAATAAAGGATTAAATTAATAATTTGATTAATATTTATTTTTTACACCTATATCCGTGCAAACACGGATAGATATTGATATTTATATTAAAAAATATCTTATGCTAACTGCTTAGGGGTTAAATAAAAGCAAAGAGCTTATAAGTAACATTCACTTTTTATACACAAAACAATAATACATATTAAAACATTATATATATATATAAATAATTAATTGCACTAGTTCGTACTCGTACGTAAAAGTAAAACAGCAAAATACCCCATACGCACTATTAAAATTATTTTCTTGGTTTAATAGTTATATAAACCAAATTATAAGTTATAAATATAACTATAACATATTTGTTTAATATGTATCATTTTATAATAGTTGTGTAATTGCAAAAGCATAGATTAAAATATATATTTAATAGCAAATAATACAACGTTATAATTTAACTAGGTTATTACGATAGTATAGTTTAAATGGGATAATTCAAATAAAATTTAAACTGATTTATTTTTAATATGATAATAATAAGCTGAATAGTAAAATATTAAATGTAAGTTTTAGTTTTATGCGTAGCGTGTTGTGAACTGTTATAAAAAATAAGTGTGGTATTATAATTAAGTTAACTATTAATAAAAATTATTTAATTTTATAATTAATTAAAATAACAAGCTATTGTTGCTAAAAAGAGGTCATATTAGAAAATAATTTTTTATTCGAAAACAAAAAATATTACTTTTTATTTTGCTAAATGTATATAAATTTATGCTGATAGATAAAAGAAGATTTATTTATTAAGCATTCTAATGATGGTCATGCTTTGCATGGACTATACGTTTGGTATGCTCATATATAACATATTTTAATAGAAAAAAAAATAAAAAGATAAATTCCGTATAATGATACGGATATTTTTTTTTATTTATATTCAAAAGCATAATATTATAAATATTGATTTTTTTTTAATAATGCAGTATATAATTATACGAATATAAATTAGAACTAGTTTATCTGCGCTGTTAGCCACTACGCACTAGCCACATAGCAGCAGATCCTATATATATATATATATCTAAACTTAAGTTTACTATCTTAAAAAAAAATTAGTTTTTAGGGGACATAGTTTAACTGGTAAAACATCGATTTTGCATATCGATTTTTTAGGATCGAGTCCTAATATCTCCAATTTATTGTATTTTAAAAATAAAAGCTTGAGAAGCTCAATTTGGTAGAGCGGGACTCTGAAGATGTTTAGGATATAAGTTCAAATCTTATCTCGAGCAATTATAAATATATAAAAAAGGGTAGTGATGGAATTGGTATACATGGGTAGTTTAGAGCTACTTGGATTTAAAAATCTTATCCGTTCAAGTCGGATTTACCTTATGCATATAACATATAAGTTATTTTAATTTTAGGAGCTTGCTGTTTTATTAAAAAAAAAATATCATTAAGGGTACACTATTTCGTACCGCGGTTTTTTATTTTTAAAAATAAATAGTTGCTGCATAGCAGGAGCTGTTTTACAGCATCTACTTTTTTTACTTATTAAAGTGTAATTGTTATTTATAAGAAAAGCTTAACTGCGATACGTGATATAAGACAGCAATTATTTAGATAATAAAAAATATTCAATCATTAATTACCGACTTATGTTGTAGACTAATTGGTAAGTCATAAATTTTTGGTGTTTACTTATTGAGTGTTCGAATCACTCCAACATAAAGAAAGGTGGGTATAGTTCAATAGGTAGAACAACTGTATGTGGAATAGTATGTTCCCTGTTCAAATCAGGGTTTCCACCCTTACCATTTTCTCTATGCAATACAATGCTATATTATCTTCCTATTTTTTTTTTAATAG